TTTTTAGGGTTCCAAAGGAAAAAAGGCATTTGAAGTAACCAAATGTTCCAAGCGAGCGCTTGAACAAAAATCATCTCCCCAAGTAGGATTTGAACCTACGACTAATCGGTTAACAGCCGACCGCTCTACCACTGAGCTACTGAGGAACAATGGGGAATGAAATCGAGTATACGAATACTCTTGTCTTTCAAAGACACCTATGAAGAGTACATGAACCATTGAGGAACTCAACAGAAATAAAAAAAAGGATTCTTGACAAATTGAATATATTGATATATAATCAATTTGTTTATTATTCACGAAACAAAAAAGGATAATCCACAAGAATAAGATCTTGTGGATAAGAGCATCCCCTACTCCGGTAAATAGTATACCTATTTACGCTTTAGTTTGGCAACGCAAAAAAAGCGGGTATAGTTTAGTGGTAAAAGTGTGATTCGTTCCGTCAGGAATTTGCATAGGTGGTATGAGAAGGATTCACCTCGTATCAGCAATCAGTGCCGTTAATGTACGGACCAATCACTATTTTTGTTTCATTTGCTTTCTCATCATTTCGAATTCCTTTTCTAATTTCGAATATATAGATCTCTATATCTGTCCCATGTGAATTCCTTGATTGAATCAATCAATCATATAAAGATTGGGATTCTCTTATGGACACAACACGATAATTCTGATAATCGATCAGCCAAAATAGTAGAAATATTTATATCCTTCTTTTTAATGATACGGATTGAATCGAAATCCTCCTTGTTAAAATGAGAAATAATAGATTAATCCAGATATTAATGCACCAAATAAGCACCCGAATATATAGGAGGATATACGCCCTCCTCCTAGATATCTCATTCCTTCTCCTACAAAAAGACCTATAATCCCAACTGCAATTGGGATTCCGTCAATTGCCCATTGATCAAATGATTGACTTGATTCAGCTAATCGTCGTATACCTTTAGTGAAGATTATGCCATAATATTTGTCTATATAAGCTCGATGATATGACCAATTATATATCATATTAATTGATTGGTCAGAAATCCTCTTCATCTGAGGATGCGCTCTATTGGGCACATATTGCAATAAGAAGTTAATAGGTCTATATAGAACATAGGCTATTAATATACCTATAAATGCTATACCAATTGAGGCGATTGCATCTGTGAAAAATTCGGACCAATTCTCCGGATGGTTCTTATAGAAAAGTTTCATCGATGGAGTCAACCATTGAGTTAATATATCATAACTCACTCCTCCTCGAAAAAAAGGGACTCCTATCAATCCAACGAACAAAGTTGATATGCCTAATAAAACTAAAGGCAATAACATTATATGGCCCGATTCTTTCGGATATGCAAAATCACCTTTCTCGAAGAAGGGATAAGTGGCAACAAAGTTTGTCTTATTGTTATAAAATTTTTCCATTTTTTCCGAAATTTGAAATACTTCTTTGGAGAAGAAGTTATTCGTTCTTGTAAATGGAAACGATAGAGAATCAATTCTAGTTCTACTGAATGTGCTGGATTCTTGTCCCCATATAGAAGTGGAATATAACGTAATATTGTCGTTATATGAATTAGTTAAATCTATATTGAAGTCTCCTTCAAAAGTAAGGAGATACATACGAAACATATAAAAGGCAGTTAATCCTGCTGTAACCCAAGTGATCCCCCCGAGAATAGGGGAATATAACTTACTATCACTAAGAATCTGGTCTTTGGACCAGAAACAAGCAAAAGGTGGAATACCAGAAAGAGAAAGTGTCCCTAAAAGAAAAGTTATGCCTGTAATTGGCATATATTTTCTCAAACCACCCATAAGAGCCATATTCTGACTTTTATCGGGACAATATCCAACAATAGGTTCCATGGAATGGATAACTGATCCAGATCCTAGAAACAATAATGCTTTGGAATAAGCATGTGTAATCAAATGGAAAAGAGCAGCTCGATAAGAATCTATACCCAGGGCCAACATCATATAACCTAATTGAGACATAGTGGAATAAGCCAAGCCTTTTTTAAGATCTTTTTGAGCAAGAGCCATAGTAGCTCCCAATAGAGCCGTTATTCCCCCTATCCAAGAGATGATATTCATTATTAAAGGTAGAGTTCTGAAAAGGGGAAACAGTCGAGCTACAAGAAAAATTCCTGCTGCTACCATAGTAGCGGCATGTATAAGAGCTGAAATAGGAGTGGGTCCTTCCATAGCATCAGGTAACCATACATGAAGTGGGAATTGTGCGGATTTTGCTACTGGACCTAGGAATAAGAGAAAAGCGCACGAAGTAGCAAAGAATGAACCAGCTCCATCATTGGCAATGAATTCGTTTAATTTTTCGGACAAATAGTTAAATTCAAAACTACCTGTTACCCAATAAAACCCTAGGATTCCTAATAAGAGTCCGAAATCCCCTGCACGGTTTGTTATAAAGGCTTTTTGACAAGCATCAGCCGCGCTGGGTCGCGTAAACCAGAATCCTATCAATAAATAAGAGCACATTCCTACTAATTCCCAAAAGATATAGATTTGTACCAGATTGGGGCTAATAACTAGCCCTAGCATGGATGCATTGAAAAAATTGAGATAAGCAAAAAACCTCACGTATGCTTCATCATGAGACATATAATTATCACTATAGATCAGAACCATGGTTCCAACAGTAGTAATTAATACTAACATAATGGAAGTAAGTGGGTCAATCAAATAGCCCAACTCTAAAGAAAAATTATTATTGATGATCCAGGACCAAAAATATCGATGAATGGGGCCGCCGGTAATTTGCTGTAAGAACAGATTGAAAGAAAGAAGCATAGCTGTGCTTATCATAAAAATGCTAATCAGAGCCCATATACGGCGCAGACTCTTAGTTGCTACTGGGAAAAGTAAGGATCCTAATCCTATTGCCGCAGAAGCTAAAAGTGGAAGGAAAGGCACGATCCGAGCATATTTATATAGGAATTCCATAGGAAGATCAAATAATTATTCAAGATATTTTTCTATTCCCCCCCCTTCTTGGTTTAGAATCCACTAGATCCTGAAGATAATGTTCTAAATAGTAAATAGAAGAGGTCCCGAACCAAGAAGAACGATAGAATATGGATCCCATCCATTTCATACCCCTTTTACTCTTATTTCCTGCAAATACCAGATTTGCATCGATCAATACTAATAAAATAGTAGCTAGATGAGCCAGAAGGAATTCTAGCTCCTAGTTTTCAGTCTAGGTACTCAGATATAGAGAGAATTGCGTACATCCAGTAACCCCAAAAACACTTCCTATCATCTAGTTTTATGAACTAGAGTAATGGAGAGGTTTTATCAATTTATTACACTGAAGATGAATAGTAGTGTTTCTAATGAGACTTAACAAGACCCCTTGGGTAGACTATTATGGTTATTCCATAGCCTAGGGTATTAATAGATTGAATATGTTAAAATTACATAATTGCTTTCCACCCGAAACTTAATAATGAATATATACGTAAGAATTGAGACCAAAAGTGAAAAACCCCAATGGATTAAACTAATCGGTTCCCCAAAAGAATAAAAATGAATCAATTACTTCATTTTTGAATGAAGTAATTTACTGGGCAGTTGTTTTTTATTAAAGTTTTTCCCTCAAAAAGAACTATATAATATGGATATACACATAGATGTCCTTCACATCGAACTAGATAGCTGAAAATATTGTTCATTATGGCAGTTCCAAAGAAACGTACTTCTAAATCCAGAAAAAGAATTCGTAGAAATATTTGGAAGGGAAAAGCATACCGAGCCGCAGTAAAAGCTTTTTCTTTAGCTGAATCCATCTCGACCGGCCGTTCAAAAAGTTTTGCGACAGCTGAATCCATCTCGACCGGCCGTCCAAAAGGTTTTACGACAACTAAATCCATCTCGACGGGTCGTTCAAAAGGTTTTTATTACACGGCAAAGGAAGAGCCCTCTGGATCATCCAAATAAAATAGAAATCCATCAATGAATTGGATTGTGCGTAACACCAGCAAATATACTACACCCTTCAGGACCCTGAACAACGAACAGCGATGGGAAGGGAAACCTTTTTTATTTATTCAAGGTCGAGGCACTTGCAAGGGTAGTCGGACGAAAGGGACACGGTCATAAATTAGGTATAGTACAGCCGCCCTCACCGACCAATTTTTGTACATAGAAGATTTATCAACCATTTCAAAAAAATCCTGAGAAAAGGAGAATATAAAAATTTTAACCCTTCTCATTTTTACATGTTTGAAATCTAGCTGCTCTGATTCCATCTAGATAATATCTATTTTTTAATGCCGAAACTAAATGGGATTATTTCTCGTCTTTCGGAGCAGCGGGATTTGAACCCACGACTTCCATCACCCCAAGATGGCACGCTACCAAACTGCGCCATGCCCCGTTATAACGACCAATATTACATTGATTCAATCAAGAGCATCGATTGGAAAACACCAAAGTGTGCAAATATATTGACAATTTGTCATATATATCCTTATAATGTTGAGTACCAACAAGCCGCCATGGTGAAATTGGTAGACACGCTGCTCTTAGGAAGCAGTGCTAGAGCATCTCGGTTCGAATCCGAGTGGCGGCATTCTGGGTATAAGATACCATGGATTACATCCCTGGCCTCTAGATTAGACATACTATCATTGTTAGATCTATGTCTATAGTTTCATGACAAATCAGCCGATTTGCTATTTGTCTCATCGTTCCTATTCAAAATCAAATTAAGAAATGGGTTTATTATGATATTAATCACATTAGAACATATACCAGCTCATGTCTCTTTTTCTCTTATTTCTGTTGTTACTGCCATTTATTGGGTAACCTTAGTTTATCAAATTGAAGAACTAAGTAGTTCAGGGGGAAAGGGCATGATAGTTACTTTTGTTTGTATAACCGGATCATTGGTTACTCGTTCGCTTTATTCGGGACATTTACCATTAAGTAATTTGTATGAGTCATTCATGTTTCTTTCATGGAGTTCCTCTTTGATTCATATAGTTATAGATATATGGAGCCGGGATACTCGGTGGTTAGGTGCGATAACTGCAACAAGTGCTATGTTGACTCAAGGGTTTGCTACTTTAGGTCTTCCGGAAAAAATGCAGCAATCTGCAATGTTAGTACCCGCTTTACAATCTCATTGGTTAATGATGCATGTAAGTATGATATTGCTTAGTTATGCAACTCTTTTATGTGGATCGCTATCATCAATAGCGTATTTGATCATTACGTCTCAAATAAATCGAAAAATTCTTTTTATTACAAAGAATTGCTTTTTACGGTCGTTCCTTACCCATGAAAATGGGTATTCACGCGATCAAGAAGAAAATGATTTGGAAAACGCTTTTAATTTTCCATTGACGAATTCCCGTCAATATCAATTGACTTCCCAATTAGACCATTGGAGTTATCGTACCATTGGTATAGGGTTCTCTCTTCTAACCATAGGTATTCTTTCTGGAGCAGTATGGGCCAATGAAGCATGGGGATCTTATTGGAGCTGGGACCCCAAAGAAACTTGGGCATTAATTACTTGGACTATATATGCTATTTATCTACATACTAGAATAAATAGGGGTTGGCAAGGTGAGAAACCGGCAATTGTGGCTTCTCTAGGATTTTTTATAGTTTGGATCTGTTATTTGGGGGTTGATCTATTAGGAATAGGTTTACACAGCTATGGGTGGCTAGTTTAGCATAAAACCATAAATGGAATAAATCCCCGCAGGAAAGAATAAATAGAATTATTCAGTTATTATTGATAACTGAGATCAATACTTAAATTGTCCAAGTTATTTCAAAAGGTGATTATAGAATCGTAGAATCACTACTTGAAATAACTTGAACTTTCTATTTAGAAAGAAAATACTCTCCATTTTTTTCTATTGAGATTTCACAAAGAAAAGAACACAGCTAGATTTTTTGATAGATACCAAATCTATCCTCCGGTACATTTTTTTGGCTATTCATAGAAAGAGAAAGATCCAGAGAAAATGGCTTCTACCTTATAATTGTATAGGAATAAAACTAGATCGGGATAAAGACCAATACCTAATATGGGTAGAAAAACACATATCGAAATAAAAATTTCGCGTGGTCCCGAATCCGTGAAATAGGGGTTCGGGACATTCAAAACCTTATATCCAAAGAACATTTGGCGTAACATAGATAACAAATAGATGGGGGTTAATATCATGCCAACTGCAGCTATTGTAATAATAATGATTCGAAAGATTGAAGAATAATAATTACTATTAATTATTCCCAAAAATATCATAGATTCTGCTACAAAACCACTCATTCCTGGCAATGCGAGAGAAGCCATTGAAAAGCTACTGAACATAGTAAATATTTGAGGAATTGCTATACCAATTCCTCCCATTTCGTCAAGGAAAAGAGTACGTATCCTATCGTAACTTGTTCCTACCAGGAAAAAAAGTGCAGCACCAATTAATCCATGAGAAATCATTTGCAAAATGGCTCCATTGAGCCCTATATCTGTCAGGGAACCAATTCCTAGAATTACAAAACCCATATGAGATATTGATGAATAGGCTATCCTCCTTTTCAAATTACGTTGACCCATAGAAGTTAGGGCTGCATAGATAATTTGCAACGCCCCTATTATTACCAACCACGGGGAAAATAGAGAATGCGCATGAGGTAGCAATTCCATATTGATTCGGATCAATCCATATCCTCCCATTTTCAGGAGGACTCCGGCCAAAAGCATACATGTACTATAATGCGCTTCTCCATGAGTATCCGGCAACCAGGTATGTAAAGGGAAGACTGGCAATTTGATTGCATAAGCGATAAAGAATCCTAAATAAAAAACTATTTCGAGTGTTATGGGATAATGTCTATTAGCCAATATTGCTAAATCAAATGTGGGCCCATCAGAGCCATAGAGACCCATACTTAAAGCCCCCATTAAAATGAAAACAGAACCACCTGCAGTGTATAAAAGAAATTTTGTGGCCGAATATAAACGTCTTTTACCCCCCCACATGGATAGAAGTAGGTAAACGGGAATTAGTTCTAACTCCCACGTGAGAAAGAAAAGTAAAATATCTCGAGAAGCAAATAATCCTAATTGGCCGCTGTACATTGCTAACATCAAGAAATGCAACAATCGTGCATTTCGAGTAACTGGCCAAGCGGCCAAAGCAGCTAAAGTAGTAACAAACCCCGTCAATAAAATCAGTCCAATGGAAAGTCCATCAATTCCCAGTCGCCAATGAAAATGAATAAGATCTATCCAATTGTAATTCTCTTCCAATTGGATTAATGAATTATCCAAATTGAAATGATAACGGAATGTATAGGTTATTAAAAGGAGCTCTAATAAGCAAATACCCAGAGTATACCATCGAATAATCTTATTCCCTCGATGGGGAAATAATGGGATTAACAAACCCGCAGATATGGGCAAAATCACAATTATGGTTAACCAAGGTAAATTGCTCATAATAGCAAGCAAAGATACTTCCGATATCAAAACCCATGCTCGAGATCTTGGTCGAGTATGGGTTTTGATCAGTGAAAGAAAAAAGGAGGAATTCAAAATAGGTATGGGATAGATCTAACCATTTTCATTGTGCATATGGATCAGTAAGCTAGACCCATACTACGAGTTGTTTCATGCCATAAATAAACACGTACACTTAAGAAATCCGTTGGACAAGCGGATTCACACCTCTTACAACCTACACAGTCTTCTGTTCTTGGAGCAGAAGCAATTTGTTTAGCTTTACATCCTTCCCAAGGTATCATTTCCAATACATCTGTGGGACAAGCTCGTACACACTGGGTACAACCAATACATGTATCATAAATTTTGACTGAATGTGCCATTGGATCTAGGAACTCCCATTAGTTTTTATGTAAAAAGTTTTCATTATAGAAGGTTATATAATGAATATATGACCAATAACAAAATGGCCAATAACAAAATGGCCAATAACAAAACGATGGCAAATAACAAGATATTATTGAAAATCAATAAAATCATTGATTGTACTATCTCTGTTGTCCCTATTGCATCATCCAGGCAATTTGTTCAATATCAATAATGTTCCCGATTGATCGTAACACTATATCTATCTGTACAACATCCAGATAGGATATATATGTAGATTCATTATTAGATAAATAGACCTATTATCTATTTGAATGAAATAGAGAGACAGATTGAAAATCTGGGAATATTGCTATGTTACCATTTTAGCAAATTAAATTGATCAATACGAGTTGATTTTCTGTTCCGATATATTGCCAGAACAATAGCTAATCCAATAGCTGCTTCAGCGGCTGCAATAGCTATAACAAAGATCGAGAAGATATCTCCCTTTACTTGCAGATTATCAAAAGAATCTGAGAATGTTACTAGATTTAAATTCACCGCATTCAGTATTAGCTCAAGACACATAAGCGCTCGAACCATGTTCCGACTTGTTACTAGCCCATAAATACCCATAGATAATAAATAAGCACTTAAAATAAGTGCATGTTCGAGCATAATAGATTAACTCCTCATACCTCGGTTTCTTTAGATACAAACAAAAGTTCTTTCAAGTTTATTATTTTGATTATCCAATGAATTCAAATATTTTTTCCATGATCTATAAGAATCGTACTTATCCTAATAACACGCAAGAGAACTTTTATTTGCAACTTTTTCTTCAAACTATTTCTTCTCGGCGAGCTATAGTAATAGCTCCTACAAGAGCAACTAGAAGAATTATAGAAATAAGTTCGAATGGAAGAAAAAAATCAGTGGATAAATGAGCCCCAATACGTTGAACATTGTTCGTTAAGTCTCGTTCCAAAATTTGATCTGATTTTTTAGTCAGAGATATTCCGAACCATGATATGTTCAGTATAATAGTCACTAATGAACAAAAAAGAATCGTACAAACTATTGAAGTGATGCTATCTCCTACGGTCCAGGGAGGAGCAGATTTTAGATACTTCTGGTTATTTATCAACATAACAGCGAATACAATCAAAATATTGACAGCTCCTATGTAGATCAGGATTTGTGCAGCAGCTACGAAATCCGCGTTCAATAGAATGTAGAATAGAGATATACAAGCAAGAACTAGTCCCAACGAAAGGGCAGAATAAATTAGATTAGTAAATAATACTACTCCTAGACCTCCTAATATGAGACCTAGCGTTAGAGGGGCCAAAAGAATATCATATATGGGTTCAGGTTGATTCATTATGTGCATTAATAAGTTTGAATATTATTCCTCATGATCTCATTCACTAAAGAAAAAAGTGACCCCATTTACCTATACCTATTTGGTATATTCTATATAAATATTAATACTTCAGATATTTAAGTGCAGTAAGAGCACTGATTCCTAATTGAATCGGTCCATCATAGATTTTGATCAATCATACATGTTAAATTATTAATAGAATGTTAATAAGATTCCGAATCCCCGATTCATCCAAAAAAGGTATCTTATTTCTCCATGAGCCCTGGAACTCGATCAATCTGAATAATGGGTATTAGTTCTTGAATCAGAATCTTTTTTCCCTAGTTCCTTCAGACAAATAAGTTGAACTCGGAATTGTTCGAATTGTTAAATCTTCAATGACCGATATTGGCAAACGCCCCAAAGCGACATGATCATAATTTAATTCATGGCGATCATAGGTTGAAAGCTCATATTCTTCTGTCATTGACAGACAATTTGTGGGACAATACTCGACGCAATTCCCACAAAAGATGCAAATTCCAAAATCAATACTATAATTTTGTAATCGTTTTTTTCCAATATCTTTTCCAAAATCCCAATCAACAACGGGTAGATTGATTGGGCATACACGAACGCATACTTCACAAGCAATACATTTATCAAATTCAAAGTGAATCCGTCCGCGAAATCGTTCTGATGGAATCAATTTTTCATAGGGATACTGAATAGTAACAGGTAAACGATTCATGTGATATAAGGTAACCATAAACCCTTGACCAATGTATCTCGCAGCCTGTATTGCTTGTTGACTATAATTTATAAACCCAGTCATCGTGGAGAACATGTGGCAAATCTCCTTAAATAATCATTTGCTAGAGAATTCTTTCTCTTCATAGATTTTATCTATCCATTTTTTTGGATTATTGCAAAACCCAAAAAGCGAAGAAGAAATATTGGGTCACAACAAAAAAAGTTGGAAAGAAGCTGTAAGTAATAGATTGCCCAAAGCAATAGGTAAAAGGAATTTCCAACCGAGATCCAATAATTGGTCTATTCTTATCCTGGGCAAGGTCCACCTTGCCGTGATAGAGAGAAATAAGAACAGATAAGCTTTAGCTAATAGAATAAGGACCCCCATCATTATATTAATGATCTCGCTAATTCCAGAAATAGAATCCCATTCAAAATGTTCCAGAATGGGTATTAATGGAATGGAAAAGTTCCATCCGCCCAAATAAAGAATTGTTACAAAGAATGCAGAAGCTAATAGATTCAAATAAGAAGCGACATAGAACAACCCAAATCTAATACCCGAATATTCAGTTTGATAGCCCGCTACCAATTCTTCTTCCGCTTCTGGTAGATCAAACGGCAATCTCTCACATTCTGCTAAAGATGAGATAAAGAAAGCTATAAACCCTATGGGTTGACGCCACAAATTCCATCCTAAAAACCCATATCTGGACTGTGCTTCAACTATATCAATTGTACTTGAGCTGTTGGATAATTATAGTCGACGGGAACATCGCTGTTCTCCTCTCTATTCCAAAACCGTACGTGAAACTTTCGCTTCATACGGCTTCTCGATGGCCATTGGGGAATAAAAATAACAGTAAAAAAAAGCATCAGAATGTTAATACATTTTGGACCAATGAGATTCTGTCTGCTATGAGCTTTTGAACCTATCTTAAGCTTCACTATTTTTTTTTTCTGGGAGAGGGGGAACTGTGTAAAGCATTACTTCGTTCTGGATAGTCCTTCTTTTTACAGTAGATAGAAACATACTTTAGATCGGGGTTCTGGGGAAGTACTACTTGATCATCCCTACCAATGACAAGTCCTCATTGTCATCCCATTTCGATGGAAACATCTCTGATCTGGAAAGAAGTTGATCTTTCTCACTAATCTTTCTTATATCTTGGTGTTTCTCATCACCTACCTTTGCTCACTTTTCGGTATGTATGATAGTAATTTCATACATTTTTTTGTTTTGCCTCCCCGCTGTTGGGCCCCGATGACCAATATATGAACTGGGGTATACAGTTTTCACTGATTGCACATGCTTTCACTCTTGTACATGGGGAATGGGACTCAATCATTTTACTGCGGATTCATAAACTGTTCGATCTCACCCATATGACCATCTAGTTTTTCGACCGGGATGAAAAATCAATACTCATCCCATTCATTCATTTCCCCTTCTTTCTTCTAGAAAGAAGACAAAAGCAATCTCATATTCCAACGGATCACACGTAGAGAAATAGATAATACACATAAAGCTAAAGGAATTTCGTAACTAATAGATTGAGCGGCAGCTCGGAGACCACCTGAAAAAGAATATTTATTATTTGATCCATATCCTGCTATAAGCAGGCCAAGGGGGGCAATACTAGAAACAGCGATCCAAAAAAAAACACCTATACTAAGATCAAGTAGAACAATGTGGCGGCCAAAGGGAATTACTAAATAACTTGGGAAAATAGGTATAACCACTGCAACTGGTCCAATACTAAATAAATAAATATCCCCCCTAGATGGAAGAATATCTTCTTTTAGAAGTAGTTTAATCCCATCTGTCAAAGCTTGAATAATTCCTAAAGGACCCGCGTATTCAGGGCCAATACGTTGTTGTATTGCCGCAGATATTTTTCTCTCGAGCCATACAATAACTAATAATCCTATCGTAATACCCAATAGAAGAATAGTAATGTCAATTAAAATCCATATAAGACTAGAGATTTCTTTTGAAAACCCCAATCGAGAAGAGAATTTGATTGCTTGTTCTTCGAAATCCGCTATATTAATCACCATTTCAACGATCAACCTCTCCCATAATGATATCTATACTACCCAAAATCGTCATGATATCGGCCAATTTCCTCTTTTTAACCAGTTGAGGGGGAATTTGCAAATTAATAAAACCAGGTGGACGGATTTTCCATCTCCAAGGAAAAATGCTGTCATCTCCCATTAGAAAAATTCCTAATTCTCCTTTGGGAGCTTCTATTCTCACATAATGTTCTTGCTTTGACAATTCAAAGGTAGGAGAAGCTTTTTTACTAAAAAATCGGGATTCGAAATCGTTCCATTGTGAATCTTTTCTCTTATTGAGACGTCGAGCCTCTAAATTCTCATAAGGCCCCCCTGGAATTATTTCCAGAGCCTGTCGAATGATTTTTAGGGATTCTTTCATTTCCCCGATCCGTACCAAATAACGAGCTAATGAATCTCCTTCTTTTTGCCATTGAATTTCCCAATCAAATTCATCGTAACATTCATAATGATCCACTTTACGAAGATCCCATTGGATTCCAGAAGCTCGTAGCATGGGTCCTGATAAACTCCAATTTATTGCTTCTTCTCTATCAATAATACCTATTCCCTCCACTCGTTTCAAAAAGATAGGATTGCGTGTAATAAGTCTTTCATATTCCGCGACTTTCGGTAAAAAATAAGTGCAAAAATCCAAGCATTTTTCTATCCACCCGTAGGGTAAATCTACAGCTACCCCCCCGATACGGAAATAATTATGCATCATTCGCATACCGGTGGCAGCTTCAAATAAATCATATATCATTTCCCTTTCTCTGAAAATATAAAAGAAAGGAGTCTGTGCACCAATATCAGCCATAAAAGGTCCAAGCCATAACAAATGAGAAGCTATACGACTCAACTCTAGCATAATCACTCTGATATAGCTAGCCCTCTTAGGTACTTGAATATTCACCAATCTTTCTGGTGCATTTACCGTTATAGCCTCTGTGAACATAGTAGCTAAATAATCCCATCGTGTTACATAGGGGAGATATTGGACAATTGTTCGGTTCTCAGCAATTTTTTCCATTCCTCTATGCAAATAACCTAATATGGGTTCACAGTCAATAACATCTTCACCATCAAGAGTAACCATAAGTCGAAGAACACCATGCATTGATGGATGATGAGGACCCATACTTACCCTCATGGGGTCTTTCTCTGTGGCAAGCATAATAATAAATATCCTCCGATTTGTTTTAGAAATCGATTAGAAAAAAAATGACTTATTAGTTTAGTCAGGATCCGAAATTTAATGAACCAAAATTGAATTTGAGAACTTCGTTAAAATCAACGTGTTTTTAGTCCACGAATACCTAATTGACTTATTAAATCATTGTAACGAAGTATATCTTTTTTGGACAGATAAGCAAGAAGTCGCGTGCGTTTACCCACGATTTTACGCAAACCTCTTTGCGTTGAATAGTCTCTTCTGTGCAGTTGCAAATGCTGGGTAAGTCCTATAATTCGATTGGTTAAATAACCCACCTGAGATTCTACAGATCCTTTCTGTTCTTTAGGACCTAAAGATAAACGAATGGACAAATTTTTTATCATAAAAAGATAATTCCTCCTATTCAAATAATATGGATTTATAGTCAGAAAAAAAGAATGAGATCCTTTTATTTTTGGATCTAGGAGGCGGGCGTGGATTACGCCTTAAAGGGGGGTCTGGAGTTGAGGTGGTCCTCGATACAGTCGATAAATCCGATATTTTATCAGCCAAACGCGACTAAGGAAATAGTTTGATAAACTTGGAGTATCCCGGTTTCCAGTATCGCGTTTGGCTGTTGATCCAATTTTTCCAACGGGAATAGATAATTTCTTATTTTATGGGTAGATAAGATCTCCATCTGAATAACGTGACGCTATTGCTGTTGGATAGGCCTCTAACTCCATTCGATTTGACACACCAATTTAACATCGAAATCCCATTAGTTGGGACTGGCTGAACCAAAGTATCATTGGTTCCTTTTTACCAGATCCTCTCGTAGCTCACTCAAACTTTTGTAATGGTATGTATTATGTACATATTAAATATACTCTATTATTCCTAAATTTCCAACCTAGGGTTACTTTTTTCTCTACTCGCCCAGATCCAATTTGCCATTTTCTGCTCAGGATAGAGCGGTTACCCTTTTTTTGTCACCTTATTTGCTTTTCTAGGCAAATTTGATTTCTGTTCAACCATCTAATCCACTACTCTTCCTTGGAAGAGAGAAGAGTAGTGGATTAGATGGTTTGTATTTCTAACCGAACAACCTTTTTATTAATCAAAACAAAACTTAAAAAAAGTTATTCTTTCTTTAACGCTCTTTTTTTTTCTGTTGCAAAGCAGTAACATGGTGTAAAGTATAACATTATTCTGCTTTCCAAGAGTTGGCATAAAATATGAGTTTTTTTATTACAGAATGCATCAAAAATAGCAGTTTTCTCATGTACTTCGTAATCAAACATAAGAAATTCTCCCAACTATTCCAATTATCCATTTTTGGATACATACGTACTTTCAAAACAGTACGGCTCCTATTGCTATTCCACCAATATCTATTCATGCAAATAAGATCCTCTACTCGATAGCGGGGCCAAAGAAAACGTTTCATTTTTTGTGTTGTATCTATGCCAACACATTGGTCGTTTTCCATTAACTCCTCATCACTCTGTACGTATTGTTTACCGTTGGAATATCCCGTACTTCCTCCAGCTAGATTGTTTTCAAGATTCAAACGATTAAGAATTCGGAATTCTCTGCGGCGTCTTGGAAGCAAAATATCTTCGAAAATGAGGGAACTTGAAATTTTTTCATTAAGAATGGATCGCGCAGATCTATCAGAAAGATCTACATATAGCCCTTTCCGAATCCTATTTTTTGATTTAAATACTTTAATGTCTTTTAATACCACAGAGAGACAAACAAGAGGGTCTAACCACATATTGAACAACATTTGATCGACTAGGGATCGGTCGTTGTTGCACCCTAATAATGCCCAATAGTTAGGGCAATCATTGAAACAAAGACAATTCGCCACATGTTTTAATATTTTCTTTTCATTCATTAGGTGTTCTAGTTCTGGATACTTTTTGGAGTGGAATTTATGGAGAAATACAACCACGTCTGTGGCGTCATTTAGGTTACAAATTTTAGTTAGGTGACGTAGCGCCCTTGTTGAAAGTGGAACTTCTTTATGAACTTTCCGGTTTTTTGCAGAAACTTTATCCTCTTCAGCAGATTTAGCTTTATCTGATGCAGAATCTTTTTCCTCTTGATTTGCAGAACCTTTTTCCTCTTGATTTGCAGATTTAGCTTTATCTGATGTAGAACCTTTTTCCTCTTGATTTGCAGATTTAGCTTTATCTGATGTAGAACCTTTTTCCTCTTGATTTGCAGATTTAGCTTTATCTGATGTAGAACCTTTTTCCTCTTGATTTGCAGAATCTTTTTCCTCTTGATTTGCAGAACCTTTATCTTCTTCAGCAGATTTAGCTTTATCTGATGCAGAATCTTTTTCCTCTTCAGCAGGTTTAGCTTTATCTGGTGCAGAACCTTTATCCTCTTCAGCAGATTTAGCTTTATCTGATTTAGATTTCTCAGATTTCTGATTCTTAGCTTGATCTTTTTGAGATTCATCAAAAAGTAAAAATTCCATTGTATTTGCTATATATTCATATTGGGAAAGAAACCACACTTCTTTCTTAAGCAAGGGAAGACCACCATTTCTACTAATACGTTCGGTGTTTATTTTTGCACCAACCCTATTGGCCTGTATCCATATATTTTTCTTATCCCCTTTTTCCCATCCAGGGTTCAATTGAACCTTCAACTCGTTGTATACATTTCTATCACTATCCTTCCTTTTTTCTTCGTGACCTTGTCTTTTTGGTTGTTTCTCTATCGCTTTTTTCAGATCTGTAAACACAAAATTGAAAGTTTTAAGTTTGTTCAGTTGTATTGTAGGAAACTTATCTAGCTCCGCTACTTCATTCAGTATACGATTGAAATTTAACCAAAGCCCAATCCTCCAAAAATACAATTCAGGCATACCTGCCCTTTTCCGACAAATGAAATGAAAAGCATCAATTGCTTCTGCGAGTTTTTGCTTATATGCTATAATCTCCGCTGTTAGTTTATCCTTTTCCATCACTTTATTCAAAGGAATAAAGACAGTATGGTCCTTACGTAGATAATCCCTCAGAGGTACTTCATAATCAGCTTCACACTCCGTTTGAATCTCATTCTCTTCTGCTGTTGTTGGTTGTTCGACAATCTGCGCCTCTTCTCTTATCAATTTGGAAATCTCCTCTCTTATCAATCGGATTTGGGTTTCTCGAGTTACTTCAGGTTCTTCTGGGCTTATTTCAGTTTTTCTGAAAATCGGTGGTTTCATTTCTTTTTCTAGGAGCTTCTTACCTTTTTCTAAGAGATTCTTATCTTTTTCTAAGAGATTCTTATCTTTTTCTAAGAGATTCTTATCTTCTTCTAGGAGCTTCTTATCTTCTTCTAGGACCTTCTTATCTCCTTCTAGGAGCTTCTTAGAAATCTTCTTCTTTTTAACTACCAATGCAAAAGAAACCTCTGGTTTTAACCACGGCAATTTCAGATCGGATTTAGCGTAAACTTTATTTATAAAATTATCCATATGGGGACTCAGATTATCCAAAGAAGCATTTAGTTTATTTATGCTATTTCTAATCCTGTTTATCTTATCGTGATCTTTCACTTTCTTCGCTCTCTCTTTACATAATTCGGAATAATAGGAATTGAGCTTGGATAAATATTGATCTACAGGCAAACGCATTTGACAATACTCAATAAGGGAAGTTATATCGGAACGAATAGTTTGAATCACCCCCGAAAGTTCTAGATTTTCGGCGAATATTGGGAAAAACCAATAGGATTTTAAGAATTTGTAACCATCCAAAAAATCAATCAGCAAATTATCATCCATTTTACTTTCGTTAGATTCAATATCTATTCTACTCTCATTCGATTCAAAATTGAAATCATCTAAGGATTGATCGGTTTTAAATTGATTAAATTGATCGGTTTTAATTTGATTAAATTGATCGGGTTCCATTTGATCAATTTGATTGGTTTCATTTTCATGAAACCGATCGGTTTCATTTGCATTGGCAAAGATATCTATGTAATACAATTTTCCTCTTCCAATTCCTTTACTTTTTCCTTTTTTATCCGGTTCGTTATCAATTCTCTTATCACTCTTATTCAATTTGATGTCACTTTTCCCATCACTCTTATCCAATTTGATGTCACTTTTCCCATCACTCTTATCCAATTTGATGTCACTTTTCCCATCACTCTTCCTCAATTCTGTTTTATTCCATTTTTCCTTGTGCAATTTTAAATCACTTTTATCCAATGTGAAGAAATTTGATATGAGACTCTTCCGAGTTTTTTTATTGGTATTAATATGATCTGGTATGTTTCTTACCACCATATCTTGTATTAAATGTCTGTGAATATGGTCTTTCTCGGAATCTAAATAATTATAGGCTAATAAATCATATCTATAACGTTTATTCCATTTCTGGAGCATTCTTATAAAAGATTCAAATTCGCACTTATGCTTATTCGTACATTGGTTACTAAGTTTATTTCGTCCTTTCTGGGGTGCTATTCTAGACCATATCTGTGATAATCGAGAACCTTTGGGTTTTACTACTCTATACCCATAACAAAAATTTAACCATTGTTTCCAGTGGTTCATCCTTAAATCTTGGGGTTGCTTAGATTCCAATATTCCTTGTATTTCTAGTAATTCCTTAATATTTTTTTTAATTAAGGGGGATGATGTTCTAGATTTTAGTAAATCTTTAGCATAAGACTTGTTCATTGTCCTTATTTGCCACATCTTGTGAAATACATATGCTTGAGAAATTTTCTCAGGGTCAATTTTGAAATCTTGTTTCTTTTCGGGAATTAAAAATGTATTTGAATCATTATTCGGAATTGCTGCAATTTTCCTTTTTAATAAATTAAAAAAATCGAAAATTGAATCGACAAGATTCATAACACTTAGTTTTAAATTAATGACTAAAAGTTTTTTTCTCAAAAAAAGCTTCTTGAAATAGCGAGAATTTCGATCAATATCGAATCGAACGCTTTTTTTTCGAGCAGTTATTTCCCGAATCCTCTTTTGGACCAACTTGTCTTTCAATCCGGATCCTATATCATAAGAATATTGATCAATTTCCTTCTTCAATTTGGCGTGAATATCTAAGTTCAACAGATACTTTTCTGTAATCTGTTTCATATCCTCATTTCTTTGTTTCATTTTAGTCTCCTCAGTCCTTTGTTTAACCTTGCTCTCCTCAGTCCTTTGTTTAACCTTGCTCTCCTCAGTCCTTTGTTTAACCTTGCTCTCCTCAGTCCTTTGTTTAACCTTGCTCTCCTCAGTCCTTTGTTTAAGATTTAGTCGAGTTTTCATTCCAAATTCATGCTTAACCCTTGGTTTAGCCTTAATCTGTAATTGAGAAGGAATCCGTAATTGAGAAGGAACTCGATCATTCATTTCATCATCGTTTATAACCTTTTGATCTGGTTTAAGTTCGGATTTTTTGATCCATGTAATCCCTTTCAGCACTCGCCCTAGCAATTTTTTGCTACGTTCTAAAACTCGTTCTATCGATTCTTGGATACGTCTTATCCATTTTATCGTATGTTCTATCACTCGCCCTATTAATTCTTTGATATGTCTTATCCATTCATCGAATTTGATAAATCTTATCAACTCTTTTATACGCCCTATTACTCGCCCTATCGATTCTTTAATACGTCTTATTAATTCTTTGCTAAGTGCTATCACTGGTCGTATCAACGAATTAATACGTTGTATCATTTGTTTGATACGAGGTCCCCAGAATCTTTTAATAGGTCCGAAGAATTCTTCCCAAACTTTGGACAGATCGTCACTCTTCTCCTGTTCAGAATCAGAGGTTGTGCCAGAGAAAGGTTTTTCAGTTAATACCATGGGATTCATCGTTAAATAACCAGCATCGCCTTCAGAGTGCTCTTCATGCCAAGGTTTAAAGCGAAAGGGGGATAGAACCTTTACTTGCATTCCAACTTCCCAAAAGTCTTCTGGGTATTCTGTTTCTGAATATTCAACACCGTCATAATCGCATATGACATACATTTCTCTCGTCCAATCATTCCAATCTTCCTTCAATTCGGGAAACTGAAATAATAATGTACGAACAATATTCTTCGTTATTATGAACAAAGGTACTAGTATAAATTTTCTTATATAAAGAAGAATGATTAAGCACACACCTCTTATGATTTGGATAAATTCCTCATCCATCCAAGTCAATTCTTCCAGGCGAGTCCGTTCTGTGTTAGTCTGAAATGGTTTATACATTTCACGAAGAGGACCACGAGAATGCTGCAACCAATTTGCTTTCGAATAAAACTTTACCTTTATTTTATCTCTTCTTCCGCGTTTTTTTCTTATTCGTTCGCTTTTCACTCCCATTTCAGAAAATCTCACGAAGAAAGAGGAACGTACATGTATATCATATACCATCAATGTATTAAGGTTACGTCTTTGAGCACGTATGGATCCTTTTATTACGTTTCGGTCATCATCCGCCTCCCAGATCCAACTGACTATATTTGGATCGTCGAACACTGGGTCCACAAGCATGGCGCTCCGAGCGTCTGGTGAGGCAAGATCGAGGTCGTTTGTCTCACCAAAATCATCAAATAAACCAGTATGAAGTTTGGAAGCCCAAAAAGGTGCATCCCTCTTAATCTCCGAAAGTTTCAATTCGTTCAAAACTATTTTATTGAAAACCGCAGAAATGTTGGGATCTAAGGCCTTTCCAGCTTTTCTTTTGGAAACAACTAAATTTTCCAACTCTTTCAACCCAACCTTCCTTCTTCGAAATAGATCGAAGAGGGGGAGCCAAAAATTGAAAATCAATTTTACTTTTTTATTTTCTGGAAAAAATAAAACAGGAGCAGAGACCCCTTTTTCAAAATGATCATTCTCTTTTTTTTGATCAGAAATTTGTTCATCCTTTTCCGATTTATCCAAGAATAATAACTTATTTTCAACGAACAAAAAGAACTGATCCATGAACTTCTCAAAAGCATCCTCTCCTGAAAGAGACCCCTCTTCGAGGTTGCCGATTACATCTATATCAGCAATATTAGAATCTTTTTTTTCCTTTTTATTAAGGGATAATACGAACTCACCCATTAATTCTTCCATTATTCCAATTAGACCCTCACCCTCTCTTTTATCATAGATTTGTTCTTCCTCTGGAGTATTAGATATCCCCTCGTTCTTCCCATGTTTCTCCGAGAATGATAACTTTCTCTCATCAAAGAATAAACATAATTTATTACTGAACCGAATAAGTTTCTTCAATTTATTCAAGACAGTCTTAAGAAGAAACTGAATCTTTTTTCCCCTAATAAGTGTCGTTCTTGTTTCTTTACGACTCTTATTTTTCTTTAGTAAATTCAATATACTTGAAATTTCATAAATTATAAGTTTCGCCTTTTTTGCTTCTTCGCGAGTACGCGACTTTTTCTGTCGCTGTTTAGATAGCTCTTGAGCTAATCTATCCTCATCGGATATATTCTTAGATAGGGGAATCCATGCGGATCTCGAATGCTCCATTATTCCCCGAAAGGGCCCACTCAGGAAAGGATCTTCTATTTCGGGAAGGCACGTTCCACTTTCCATGGAGAATTTTACCCTCTTCTCTATCACACCTAGAATAGGTGCTCCATTGCTTAGAGCTTTTACTCGGTCTTCAAGCTCACTGCCTAAGTGATCCCTTCTACTTGTTTTTGCTACAACCCATTTAGCAAAATTATCTTCATTGGAAGAATCAGTTTCTAACCCTGAAAGGGTTTCTGAATGCCCCATATTTTGGCGGATCATTTCCGCAAACCAGAAAACACCCGGTGAGGATGTGAAAGAAAGTTTTTCTCTTCCATCGCTGATGCACGTATCAAAGAAATAGTCGGCAACTTCCGACTTGAGAGGACCGACAAAATGCCCCTGAACAAAATTTTCAGGGTCCACTTCAATATATCGTATTGGCCAATTCCATCTGCGATAATCATAAAACATATTGAGCCACGTTTTCCCAATCCATGTTGCTAGTACATACTCAATAGGGTATGGTTTTTTGTCTTTTCCTCCGCCGTCGTTGGTCTGCTCCTTTTCTATCTCAGATACTTTGTCATCAAGTTCAGCTTCACTCGGGAGTGGGGCGAAATCATACTTTTTCTTAGACGTTTTTTTGTCACTAGATTTCGTCAACAATCTCACTCTTGTGTTGTTTCCTTGTTCTTTCCTCCTCAATCTATTAATTGATTTTTGAATCGTAGAAAAGGGTTCTACGAGTACGTTTTTCCCAAAAAGTTCTTCCTTGAACCTCTTAGTAAAAAAAACATTTGGGGTGTTCCCGCTAAAACAGAATAGGAAAAAGTATCCAAAGAAGAAAATCTTTAAAGTCTCCTTTATATACCGTTTTGATGTCGCATATCTACTTCCCAAGAATGTAGAATCGCGCTCTATGCGCAAACAAAAAAATTTTGCCAACTTGATGAATAAAATTTGCCCGCTCAACCAACCAATGAAAGCACTTATCAGAAATACTAAATTCTCGGTATATCGAAACAATAATATATTGATTAATCTTGTAAAAATTGAGTCCGAAAAAAATAGTATTGGATTCATTAAATGAAGAACTATTCCAATTAGTAACAATTTTGTACGATTAGGAGATAATTCGTGTATATACTTATCCAAAATAGCGCACACGATTGGTGCAGCGATAAAAAGCATTACATGGGGGTTGAAAAACGCCAAATAGATAGGAGTGCAATAAATGGAGAAAAATACTATTGCCTGCGCGAAAAGAGAACCACTGAAAATTACTTGGCTTTTGCGCAAGCTAAAGCCTTTTTCTTGCCCAAGATATTTTCTCTTGAACTCACTTCTTCTTCTTGCGTCGTGTTCTAAAATAAAGGATCTCGTGAAATATATTTGAGCGGGGCTCAACGGTAATGTGGAAAGGAACCCGTAAAATAACCCAAATAACAAAACACAATTGTATCTTTCTAACCACGCCAATACCAAGGTCCTAAATGTATTTAGCATTTGCTCCTCCCTGCAAATACAAAAAAAATAATAAGTTTTAATTTGGGCGCATTACCATAAAAAATTTAATTATATTAAAATGGTCAATAGTAACAATAGTAACTTTCTTTGGAATTCTATTTAATTTGAATTAAATAGTAACAATAGCATTTTTTTTGGAATTAATTTTATTCCATTTTATTGAATTCTATTTAATTTGTCAATAGGCCAACGTTAGTTCAAATCCAGTTGACCCAATATAAACATGGTCCCTCCATAATAGATTTATGTAAGTCTCTGGCATCGAGAAAGCGTAGTTCGTTTTTTAACTCCTGATGTATCTGTGTTTTATGCATATATGCATGTATATGCATAGACCTAATGGAACGAAGTGATACTTCTTCGAGGAAATGAACATCCAATGTTTTATTGATTCGGAGTAACATAATGTATTACTGCAGATTAGTTGGCAGGCGATCTATTGGGATTGTAGTTCAATTGGTTAGAGTACCGCCCTGTCAAGATTTAGATTAGTTTAAGTCCACTATACCGATGGCCCTATCCGGTAAATCCTGAAATCAAAAATTGAGATTGAGAAACAAGTCCGTCGATTTCAAATTGACGGGGCTCGATTTCCATTTCCTCCATTTTCATTCGTTTCTTTTCGAGGAGCCCCTTGGAGCTACATATCGCTTATCAAAAGCGTCATGGGATTTAATTTAAACGTGGATCCTCGTTTGAAGTTATTTCCTCGTGCAAAATCCTGCTCATAGGACCCCGTTTTCGTTTTCTTTTTAGCCAGGAGGGTGCCGTCCTTCTCTTGCCAATTATAAGATCAACAAGGCCATATTCCAGCGTCTCTTCTGCTGACATAAAAAAATCTCTGTCTAACTGATTCCAAATGACGAACTTTTCTTTTTCGTTCGTTCTTTCTGCATAAATTTGCACAATGAGTTCTTTAATCATTCTTAAATCCTCAGCATTCTCTGTACACATCCTGGACACTCCATTCGTCCAAGTACTGGCGGGTTGATGGAGCATAATTGTAGCACTAGGGAATGCTATACGTTTACCAAGATACCCCCCGCTTAGGATAATAGATCCCATTGAAGCAGCTATCCCGAGCACCATTGTATATACTTCTGGTGCTATATATTGCATAGTATCATAAATAGCTAGTCCCGGTATTATTGGTCCACCAGTACAATGAATAAATAAAAACTGCTCTTGAGTTACATCATCAAGACTTAAATAGATCATCATACTAACGAGTTGATTTCCAATCTCGTCGTCAAGTGGCTTAACCAAAAAAAGGAGTCTTTCCTCATAAAGCTTGTTATATAAGTCCATCCAAATAGCATCTTCTTCTTCGAAATGCTGATGAGGTACTTTCGGAACGCCCAATGGCATGAAGGGCCCTCTCCCTTATATAGAATATATAAAATATTCAGAATAAAGCAAATTTTCTATTTTCTCTATTCTAAAAATAGAAAAGAAATGAAAGATCGCCTTGATCTAAAGATCATATGCTCCAAGTAATATACTTGGAATGCCAAGTCTTTCAACCCCCTCATATAGAATAAAAAAATATTCAGAATAAAGCAAATTTTCTATTTTATATATTCTAGAAATAGAAAAGATATGAAAGATCGCCTTGATCTAAAGATCATATGCTCCAAGTAATATACTTGGAATGCCAAGTCTTTCAACCCCCTATAGAATAAAAAAATATTAAGAATAAAGCAAATTTTCTATTTTATATATTCTAGAAATAGAAAAGATATGAAAGACCGCCTTGATCTAAAGATCATATGGTCCAAGTAATATACTTGGAATGCCAAGTCTTTCAACACCCCATAATAGAATAAAAAAATATTCAGAATAGAGAAAATTATTCTATTTTCTCTATTTTAAAAATAGAAAAGAAATGAAATGAAAGACCGCCTTGCGGTCTAAAGATCATACGGTCCAAGTAATATACTTGGAATGCCAAGTCTTTGAACACCCTCATGAAATTACTTCTTTAGGTAATAGTAAAATGCTATTTTGATAATCTTATTGAATATGTTCAATAAAAACGTATTTAATGGTATACGTATTTATCAAATAGTATAATTAATTGCCAATAACTAACCTTTATTTGTTAAACTTTTATTTGTTACAATAAAATCAAGTATTGTAACATTATTATAATGCCTTAGTTAGATACCAAACGCTTCTTTAGCTGCATACATTACTCGAACAATAATGGTTCGTATACCTCTTTGTCGTGCAAATGTCTCAGTTTCACGTTCCAAGTATTTTATGTGTTTGCTCAGTGGTAAAATGGGACCAATTCCCACATTGTGTATTAGTACACAAAAAAGGTATCTTAGTTCCACTTCTGCTACTATTATGAACATAACATTTTTTTTAAACTATTTCTCCATTAATGGCTTTGAATACGTGTTCATCTTTGTCATACACGGTTTTTAGTTCCATAGCATGATCTTCTCTAATGCGAGAAAGTTACATAGTGTCCACTTTTTCTGATAAAGGGGTATTTATCATGGGTTTGCCTTGGTATCGCGTCCATACCGTCGTATTGAATGATCCTGGTCGATTAATCGCTGTGCATATAATGCATACAGCTTTAGTTTCCGGTTGGGCTGGTTCAATGGCTCTTTATGAATTAGCAATTTTTGATCCATCCGATCCTGTTCTTGATCCAATGTGGAGACAAGGGATGTTTGTTATACCCTTTATGACTCGTTTAGGAATAAAGGATTCATGGGGTGGATGGAGCATCACTGGAGAAACTGTAACTAATCCAGGTCTTTGGAGTTACGAAGGTGTAGCCGGGGCACATATTGTGTTTTCTGGCTTGTGTTTCTTAGCAGCTATCTGGCATTGGGTATATTGGGATCTAGATGTATTCTGTGATGAACGTACAGGGAAACCTTCTTTAGATTTACCCAAGATCTTTGGAATTCATTTATTCCTCTCAGGAGCAGCCTGCTTCGGATTCGGAGCATTTCATGTAACAGGATTGTATGGACCCGGAATATGGGTGTCTGATCCTTATGGGCTAACTGGAAGAATACAACCTGTAAATCCAGCGTGGGGGGCTGAAGGTTTTGATCCTTTTGTTCCGGGAGGAATAGCTGCTCATCATATTGCAGCAGGTATATTGGGTATATTAGCGGGTCTATTCCATCTCAGTGTTCGTCCTCCCCAACGTTTGTATAAAGGATTACGTATGGGGAATATTGAAACTGTCCTATCCAGCAGTATTGCTGCTGTGTTTTTTGCAGCTTTTGTTGTCGCTGGAACCATGTGGTATGGCTCCGCAACGACTCCGATCGAATTATTTGGTCCCACTCGTTATCAATGGGATCAGGGATACTTCCAACAAGAAATAGATCGACAAGTTCGTGCCGGTCTGGCCGAGAATCTCAGTCTATCAGAAGCTTGGTCAAAAATTCCTGAGAAACTCGCTTTTTATGATTACATTGGGAATAATCCGGCTAAAGGGGGGTTATTCAGGGCAGGTGCGATGGACAATGGGGATGGAATAGCTGTTGGTTGGTTAGGGCACCCTATTTTCAAAGATAAAGACGGGCGTGAGCTTTTTGTACGTCGTATGCCTACCTTTTTCGAAACATTTCCAGTCGTTCTAGTTGATGAAGAAGGAATTGTGAAAGCTGATGTTCCTTTTAGAAGAGCGGAATCAAAATATAGTGTTGAACAAGTAGGTGTCACTGTGGAGTTCTATGGTGGTGAACTTGACGGGGTTAGTTTTGGCGATCCTGCCATAGTTAAAAAATATGCTAGACGTGCGCAATTAGGTGAAATTTTTGAATTAGATCGTGCTACTTTGAAATCCGATGGTGTTTTTCGTAGTAGTCCAAGGGGTTGGTTTACTTTTGGACATGCTACATTTGCTCTTCTTTTCTTTTTTGGACACATTTGGCACGGCGCTAGAACTCTATTCAGAGATGTTTTTGCTGGTATTGATCCGGACTTGGATGCCCAAGTCGAATTTGGGGCATTCCAAAAACTGGGGGATCCCACTACTAAGAAACAAGTGGTATAATATGACATTGCTCCCGGTGTTTAATCAGAGAGATTATACCAAATAAATAAAAATAAAAATATTAGTGTAATATTCATTCTAACTAAGAATGATTAAAAATCTTTTGATTACTTATCTTTATGAAAAATGTTCTAATTAGTACGAAAGCTATCTCCATAATTGTAAACTACGATCGAATCTATGGAAGCATTGGTTTATACATTCCTTTTAGTATCAACCTTAGGAATAATTTTTTTTGCTATTTTCTTTCGGGACCCCCCAAAAATTCCAGATAGAGGGGGGAAATAATTCTTATCCTTTTACTCCTGATTATTATCATCAAAGAAAGACCTTCCCTAGTGGGAAGGTCTTTCTTTCCACTAGTCCTCGTGCTCCTCAAAAGGGTCCCTAAGTTGTTCAGACGGTTGCCCAAAGGCGGTATATAAGGCATAACCAGTAAAGCTCACAAGTAAACAAGATATGAAGATAGCGACTAAGGTTGCAGTTTCCATTGTTAGGTAATCTCATGTATATATATATACACATAGAATAGTATACAAAGTTAGCAGATCTCAACCGATGCAATAGTTCTTATGGCTACACAGACTTTTGATGATACTTCTAAGACCAGACCAAGACGTACTATTGTAGGAAATTATTTAAAACCACTTAATACAGAATCTGGTAAAGTAGCTCCCGGATGGGGCACTACTCCATTGATGGGTATTGCAATGGCCTTATTTGCAATATTCCTATCAATCATATTGGAAATTTATAATTCTTCCGTTTTATTGGACGGAATTCCAGTTAGTTGGGTCTAAATAAACCAGAACATCCGCTCGGATCCCGAGTTCTTCAGAAAAAAAACTAAGGAATTAAAGGCGAGCTATTGGATAGCTCGAGTTTCTAAGTTATTACGTTTCGGTAGTTTGATCGTGTAATTACTTTTATCTAAGGATTTTTGGAATATGGGCGTGCGACTTGTCAAATCTGATCTCTATTCTAATACAGAATACCAGTCTGTTATCTTCATAAAGATGGTCTTACCTCGTTGGATATTGATAAAAAGTGAATATCCGGAGCACGAGATGTTTAATAGATACATTAAACAAGATCTGAACTATGGCTTATACCTGTCACTTAAACCTCGTCACCAGGGTTCTAATAAATTGAAAGAAGTATGATCAAAAATGAGAGATCTCCCGTCCTTCTTCAGCTGACTTTGGCTGAAGAGTATTTCATCTCTCTTAGTTAGCATATTTCATTGAAAGCCCACAATTGAATGAAAAGGTTATTATCCAGAGAACCTTTTTAGAATGAAATAAAATTATCGGGGTAGGACATAAATCTTAGGTTTACATTTATTCATCTATTGAGATCTCAACAAGAAAATTCCTATTGTCGTCGATACTAGTTGTTCCCTAAACAATTTATATAACGGATAGGGTAAAAGATTTTTCAAAAGGCCTATAGCAATTTCTTCTGCATAAGAATGAGCCGACTTGAAATTCGAGCATTATGAAGTTTTCCTTCTTATTTATTGTGGGAGCTCCTGGATCACTTCAAATTCTGTTCATTCATATCCCCAGAGAACGAAATAGAGAGTATCTCCATATTTAACAATTAATATATTCGTTCAAAAAGTATTTGAATATTCTTGTTTAAGCCGTATGAAAGGAAATTCTCATGTACGGTTTTCAGAGGGGGAATTGCAGTTTACCTATCTCAATAAAGTCTACGATTGGTTCGAAGAGCGTCTCGAGATTCAGGCGATTGCGGATGATATCACTAGTAAATACGTTCCTCCTCATGTGAATATATTCTATTGTCTAGGGGGGATAACACTCACTTGTTTTTTGGTACAAGTAGCTACTGGTTTTGCTATGACTTTTTACTATCGTCCGACTGTGATAGAAGCTTTTGCTTCTGTTCAATACATAATGACCGAAGTAAACTTCGGTTGGCTAATCCGATCGGTTCATCGATGGTCAGCAAGTATGATGGTTTTAATGATGATCTTGCATGTATTTCGTGTTTATCTCACAGGTGGATTCAAAAAACCTCGTGAATTAACTTGGGTTACGGGTGTAATTCTAGCGGTACTAACCGTATCTTTTGGTGTAACTGGTTATTCTTTGCCTTGGGATCAAATTGGTTATTGGGCGGTCAAAATTGTGACCGGTGTGCCTGAGGCCATTCCTGTAATAGGATCTCCTTTGGTAGAGTTATTACGCGGAAGTGTTAGTGTGGGTCAATCTACCTTGACTCGTTTTTATAGTTTACACACTTTTATATTACCCCTCCTTACTGCTGTATTTATGCCAATGCACTTTCTAATGATTCGTAAGCAGGGTATTTCAGGTCCTTTATAGAGAGGAAAGATATATTTTGAACGAGTATCCATGAGTAGTCATAATCTATCGTTTTGTTGAGTAACGACTAATAATTATTAGATCGTTGCCGGGAATATTTCATATTGGGAATATGGAAATAAGAAACCATGCTCCTCGGAGTTCCCCGGATTTCTACTTTCAATTCTGAAGTATTATTGATCCAATACAAACAATTGAAGTACATCCTCAGCTCAGAGGGAGAATATGGATTATGGGAGTGTGTGACTTGAACTATTGTTTAGGCTGTGCAGATAAATTCATCTGCCTTATAAAGATTCATGGCGAAGTCTCTGCCCCAATTTTCTTATCAGAAATAAGAAGTTTAGAACTTGGGTAAAAGACATCCGTCGGTTTGTTCCATTTCAAGAGAATTTTTTCTATGATCGAATCCGAATTAGGAAGGGCTCCGTGAGATCCAGGTAATAGTGTACGATATTGAATAAAATATTATTACTTTTCATAGTATGAAAATGCATCCATTTCCCTTGCATTTCAATAAGGTAAACTATCGGAGTAAAATAAGAGATCTAAGGGAAGAGAAGGGCCGGATCAGTAACAAGTCAATACCTTGTATGCTATGGAGGTCTATTCGTGGAGATAGATACGGATTACAAGGAATGAGATAGTCCAAAACGTATATTGATCATGATCGAAATTTAAGCTTACTTGGGTACTGAGCATCTAATCCGAAATACTAAAATGAGCAAGAATGGTATAAACATTCTTAGTTCTTATTATGAGGATACGCCATTCATTTATTGCTCGAGCCGGATGATAAAAAAAGGCATGTCCGGTTCCTTCGGGGGATAGATCCATAAAGATCTCCTTATCCCAATAACAAAGAAGCCTGACTTGAATGATCCTGTATTAAGGGCTAAATTAGCTAAAGGTATGGGGCATAATTATTATGGAGAGCCCGCTTGGCCCAATGATCTTTTATATATTTTTCCAGTAGTAATTTCAGGTACTATTGCATGTACCGTAGGTTTAGCGGTTCTAGAGCCGTCAATGATTGGTGAACCGGCAAATCCATTTGCAACTCCTTTGGAAATATTGCCCGAATGGTATTTTTTCCCCGTATTCCAAATACTTCGTACAGTACCTAATAAATTATTAGGTGTACTTTTAATGGCCTCAGTACCTGCGGGACTATTAACAGTACCTTTCTTGGAGAATGTGAATCAATTTCAAAATCCATTTCGTCGTCCAGTAGCTACAACAGTATTTTTAATTGGTACTGCAGTAGCCCTTTGGCTAGGTATTGGAGCAACGTTACCTATCGATAAATCTTTCAGTTTGGGCCTTTTCCAATTTGATCTAACTTAGAATTTAAAAATATTAAAACAAATCTTTCGTGGATATATCTAGGGACTCATTGCTTCAAGACAAATTAACTCTCCCTAGATATATCCACTTTGTCAGAGATTTTGCATATTCTACGAAAGAAATATGTCGAAGACGGATCCTAAGTTAGTTATTCAAACTATTTTACACAATAACTTAGGGAAGCGGGATAAATACAGAGTTAAAATATAACTATTTGATGGATCTAATCCCAAAATTGCGCAAAACTTCTAATATCTGTTTGACAGAATTTTCCGCGAGGATTTTGCTTAGATCTTCTCGGCTGTAATTCATTAGGTCCGATAATGTATTTATATGGGCGTTTCTGAGGCAGTTATAGATCCTAGTGGGTAACTCTAATTGGTCAATAAAAATATTAGAAAAATCCACTCCTTCTTTTGTTCTGTTCGTGTCTGTCGATATATGCAAAAGGGGATTATTTGTTCCATCAATACTCTGTTGCTCTGCAGACAGGAAAGGAAGCAATAACTCAATCAAATTCCGAGAAGCTTCGTAAAGCGCCTCTCTAGGAGTTACTCCTCCATTCGTCCATATCTCAAGGAAAAGAACTTCTTGTATCTCATTTCCATTCCAATAAGAATGAATACTATAATTTGTATTTCGAACGGGCATAAACATGGCATCTAAATAAACGCCATCCTTAGGATTATAATCCTTCGTATTTTGTATAATATATCCGCGACCTTTTTCAATTTGTAATTTTATATCTAAAGTAATTTTTTTATGCACAGTAGCTATATGTTGCATAGTATCGATTATTCTTACAGAAGGTGGTAATATGATATCCTGAGCGATTACAAGTTTTGGTCCAACAATACATAGAGATGCTTCCCGAATTCCGTACGGATCACTTCTAAGTACAATTTCTTTCAGATTTATCAAAATATCATGTACCGATTCTTCAATACCTATTATTGAAGAATATTCATGTGTTATGTTCTTAAATTTGGCACGTGTTATACATGTTCCTTCTACTTCTCCAAGTAAGGCTCTTCGCATTCCAAGACCTATTGTATTAGCTTGCCCTTTGCAAAGCGGATATAGAATGAAACGGCCATAATGAAGGCGCTTACTATCTTCTCTGGATTCGATACACTTCCATTGTGGTCTCTTAAGGGAGACTGAGATCTCATCTTGAATCATATTAATTTCATTTTACTTGAATAGATTATTTAATCATTTTTTTTTGTTCAAATTCATTCAATTTTTACAAACGTCTCTTTTTGGGAGGTCTACATCCATTATGTGGCATAGGAGTTACGTCACGTACATAATTTAAAATTATGCCACTTTTACGAATGGTTCGTAATGCTGTATCCCTCCCCGAGCCAGGGCCGCTTATCAGGACATCCGCTCGTTTCATCCCCTGATCCATTAATGTACCAATAACATTTTCCACTGCAGTCTGAGCAGCAAATGCTGTACCTCTTTTTTTGCCTTTGAATCCACAGGCACCAGCAGAAGACCAAGAAACCGCTTGTCCCCGTATATCTGTAACAGTCACAATGGTATTATTATAACTTGCTCGAACGTGAATAACTCCTTTGAATATGCGACGTTCATTCTTACGTGAACCAATTCGTCTTCTTGTAATACCAATTCTTCTTCTTGTAATACCAATTCTTCTTCTTGTAATTTTTGACATATTAATAGTTTTATTAATCGTTTCATATCTATGAGAGAAAAAAGAAATCTATCTAAATTTATCTGTATAAATAGATTTAGATAGATTGGATGTCAAAATTGATTTTATACATTTGTCTCTTGATATAGAGAAGGATTACCCCTGCCTTTGCTTATGTCTCAAATTGGCACAAATTACCCTAACCCGTCCCCGCCTACGAATTAGGCGACAACTGTCACAAATTTTACGAACAGAAGCACGAATTTTCATGTCTGTGGTCCTTCAATTTGGAATGGGTGCGCTCATATTCCATTTCATTTTCTGTAAAAATGGAGCTCATCTAATTAATAAGATCTATATACTGCTCTCTATCAGATATTCGATAAAAATCAAAAGGTTATCTCATCGTTTGCAGATTTGTTGCGAAGTCTATAAACTATACGCCCCCTAGTTAAATCATAAGCACTTAATTCGACTTTGACTCTATCTCCTGGTAATATTCGTATAGAATTCTGTCGAATTTTACCCGAAATATAGGCTATAATCTCAGATTCGTTATCTAAACGGACGCGAAACATACCATTGGAAAGTGATTCAGTAACCAAACCTTCCGCATTGATTAAATTGGAATCCTTCTTCATAATAAATAGGGTTTTGGTACTAATTTTAGTATAAAATAACTCCCGATAAGTGGGAGTAAGCATCATATTTAGAGCTAAGAATAGTATTTTCGTTCTGCCACTTTTTCATATCTCACAGACCCAATAGTTTCATATAAAATTCAGACGAATTACCATACATAACATAATATTTCTCCACCAATTTTTTTTTGCCGAGCTTCTCGATCGGTCATAATTCCTTGGGGAGTAGAAAGGATTACGATTCCCATTCCACCTAGAACTTTAGGGATCTCCCGAGAATTGGAATAGATTCTAAGACCAGGTTTGCTAGTACGCTTTAAAGCGGTTATATATGTATTTTTCTTCCTTTTTCTATATTTCGAAGTTGAAATTAAAAGAGATTTTTGGCCTTCCCGATGTTCCCTAACATCCTTTAAAAAACCCTCTCGTACCAGGATTCTTCCAATCTTCTCAGTAATATTAGTAGTTGCTACTCGAACTGTGCGTTTTTTTACCATGTCAGCGTTTCTTATAACAGTCATTAAATTGGCAATAGTATCGTTACCCGTGACGAACTAATTTTTAGGAATTCCCCATCTCAATATAAAAGGCATGTTTTCTTTTTTATTTTGAGGAATATGCCTGAAATGCAATCTACTGCGATGTACAAAATAAATAAGTTTTTATGCCATTATTTCTATTGAATTTAGCTATCAATATTTATAACACTTCGGGAGCCAATGATACTATTTTGGTGAAATTCAATTGTCTCAATTCCCGAGCAACTGAACCAAAAACTCGGGTTCCTTTTGGATTTCCTTTCTGATCAATGACAACTGCTGCATTGTCATCAGATCGTATGATCATTCCATTGTCACGTTTAAGTTCTTTACACGTGCGTATAATTACGGCTCTAACTACTTCTGATTTTTCCAGGGGCATGTTAGGTATTACTTCCTTAATCACAGCGATGATCACGTCACCAATATGAGCATATTTACGATTATTTGTTCCTAGAACTCGAATACACATTAGTTTTCGGGCTCCGCTGTTATCTGCTACATTCAAATAAGTTTGAGACTGAATCATTTTTCCTCCAAAAATTTTGTTACCCCAGCATAAATAAAAACAATTTAGAATCTACAAACTATTAATCTTCTTCCACCAAAAAGAGCTCTTTCGTTCTGTATTATATAGACGAAGCAATAATTAATTGAGTATGTATAGGCATTTTGTATGCAACAATTTGAAAAGCTGCTCTAGCTACAGTCTCTGACACTCCACCTATTTCATAAAGTATTCGACCAGGTCTGACGACAGATACCCAATATTCAGGAGCTCCTTTGGGTTTCCCCGAACCCATACGTGTTTCAGCAGATTTCATTGTAACGGGTTTGTCCGGAAATACACGTATCCATATTTTTACACCACGACGAGCATAACGAGTTATTGCCCGGCGTCCTGCTTCTATCTGCCCAGATGTGATCCAAGCAGGTTCAAGTGCCTGAAGAGCAAATCTACCGAAACAAATGCGATTGCCCCGATAAGATACTCCCTTCATTCTTCCCCTATGTTGGTGACGAAATTTCGTTTTTTTTGGGTTCTAGTCGATGGTTCTATTCTAGCAAATATTACTATTTTGGCCCCATCTCTACTTCAGAACCGGACATGAAAGTTTCTTCTCATCCGGCTCCTCGTGAAGGAGTCTATCCAAAAATGGGACAATCCATATTGACATCATGTTTTATATAGATAGCAATAAACCTAGATCTACAAACAAATTAGGCTAGAATTTATGCATATCATTGACGGAATAATTCTTTTATTTCAGTTGAGATTGTCAAAAATTCACAGGCGAATATTGGCTCTTTCAGTATTTGCTTCATGGGTCGATTCATAGACTCCATTGAAATCAATTCCTTGTTGGTTTATTTCGCCATCCTATCCAATGGATGATTAAGATTCTTTTATAATCTTATGCAGTCACAAGTTCCATCGTTCTCACAGCTTTTAAATTGATGTTCAGGTCTTCCCTCTGCAATGGAGCTCTAAATTCATCAGAATCAATTTCCTTAGTTTTCATCGACCCGAAGCTCTCTTTTTCGTAAACCGAATCCATTCAATCCGGAATGAATCCGGATGATTCTTATGCTTTATCACACTGCTCTTTAGGAGTGGCTCATGAACCATACAATACTGAAAGGAAGAAGATTTCATTCTTTCTTCTTCCCCTTCCCATCTTTTTCTTTTCTTGCATTGCCGAACGTCTCTCTCGCTTCACAAGGGATATAGATCTCATGGGTCTGCCCCTTTGTGGAAGAAGGTCTTTGATTCATTCCATATAACTATAGAATAGTTATATGCAGTAATAGCTATTAGCTTATTGGATCTTGATAATATGAAGCGGGGAGTTGGTTTCTAATATCAGAGACTAATCCGTCCTTATTTTGAGTTCTCCATCACTCATCACTTCAGAAAAGAAGCAGAAGCTCGATCTCAACGAGTCACACACTAAGCATAGCACTGTTCCAGAATGGTGAATCTAATTTGAATTTGATCTAATAGAATTGACGATTCATGATCAGAAAGATCATGGGATGAATCCATTATTCCTCATCCTCAAAAATCCAAATTTTTATCCCTAATACTCCATAGATGGTTCGAGCCGCATAATAACAATAATCAATTTTAGCTCGAATGGTTTGTAGGGGAACCCTACCTTGCTTGGTCGATTCGCTACGGGCCCTTTCTCTTCCGTCGAGGCGTCCTGCAATTTTGATTCGAATACCTTTGACATCTGCCCCTTTAGCTAGTTCAATAGCCTTTTGAATCGTTTTTCTGAATGGAACTCTATTCTTTATTTGCAGCGCAATATATTCTGCAAGAATATTAGGTTCTCTATAAGGGTTCGCTACTTCTTGCAGAAAAATGAAAAGTTTTCTGTCCACAGAAAGCCTATTTTGTAAAACCAAATACTCTATATCGTTTCTTAATCGTTTCACTTCTTGACGTACACTTGATCTTTTGGTTAACAAGTTGGGAAATCCCATATATATTTGGATATGAAGCAAACTTCTCTTTTTTGCAATCTCTATACGTGCGAGTCCCCCATAATCTGAGGAGCTCCTTATAAGTCGTATATAATTTTCAATGCAATTATATATTTTATCATCTTCTCGTAAATCTTCGGAATAATCCCTTTGTTTTGCAAACCAAAGGGAACGATGATTTTGGGTGAAACCAAGTCTAAAACCAAGTGGATTTATTTTATTTCCCATACATATTTTCCTTTTTGGTATATAATTGGATTATTCAATCTATCTGGATATTTCTTCCAATACAATAGTTATATTACAAGTGGGTTTGTGTATTTGATAAGCACGCCCCCGAGCTCTAGGTTGAAATCTTTTGAAAAAAGATCCTTCATTCACTTCGGCTCTGCTAACAAATAAGTTGGCTTTGTTTAAACTCATATTGTGATTAGCATTTGCAGCTGCAGAAGAAATTAACCGTAATATGGGATAACATGCGCCATAAGGCATCAGTTCCAGTATCATAAGTGCTTGCCCATAGGAACGACCACGAATCTGATTGATTACTCTACGTGCTTTATGAGCAGACATACGTATCTGTTTAGCCATAGCTCGTATTTTTGGGCTTTCACTCTTATTTATCATTAATCTTCATCCTCCCCGATCTACGAAGACTATTACTAATAATATTTCTTCTCGTTTTTCAAATTCTTCTCGTTTTTCGATTTATTATTGTTTCTCGATTTCTTATCATTCTTCGTTGTATGTCCCCGGAAAATGAAAGTAGGTACAAATTCCCCCAATTTGTGGTTTACCATACGATCTGTTATGTAAATCGGTACATGTTCCTTTCCATTATGAACAGCAATTGTATGACCAATCATTGCGGGTACAATGGCAGATGCCCGGGACCAAGTCACTATTATCTTCTTTTCTTTCTTCTTGTTTAGATTTTCAATTTTCCTCAATAAAAAATTAGCTACAAAAGGATTTTTTTTTCTTAGTGGACGTGCCATGACCAATTACCTTTCTTTTTGTTGAAAGAAGAAATAAAATAGATTTCCAACTATTCCTACTTACGTCGACGAAGGATCGAAGCATCACTATATTTATTCCTCTTCCGACTCTTTCTTCCAAGCGCGCTATAGCCCCAGGGAGTCACGGGTTTTTTTCTACCAATCGGGGCTCTTCCTTCACCACCCCCATGAGGATGGTCCACAGGATTCATAACTACTCCTCTTACTTCAGAACGCTTACCCAGCCAACGTTTGGCTCCAGCTTTACCCAAAGCTCTATTGCTTGAATTGACGTTACCTACTTGTCCAATTGTTGCTAAGCAATTCTCGGGTATTAAACGAACTTCCCCAGAAGGTAATCTTATTGTGGCCAATCCACTTTCTTTTGCGATCAGTTCTGCTACAGCACCCGCTGCTCTAGCTAATTGTCCGCCTTTTCTGGCTTGTATTTCCACATTATGTATAGTCGTGCCTAAGGGCATATTGGTTGAAGTAGACCTTTAGTTCGTAAAAATCCCTTCCCAAACTGTACAAGCCTCTCTCAGGGCATACAGCTTTCTGGATGTACATGATATTCATCTAATAAATATAAATATAGACTGGATATATATATATATGGATCTAGAATGAAGAAGGATATATAATCAATTCCCTCTATTTTGATTCTGTACAGCCTAGGTGTTTCGATTCCATCATCTGGCTTATGTTCCGTTTCCATGTAGCATTCAGAATGAATGACTTTATCAAATTACGTCAATACTTTTGTATCTTACGGATAACGTAGGAGGCATTTTAAACATCTCTTTTCCATCCTTCTTTCTCTTTTTGTTCTTTTTTTCTTTTCCTCCTCCAGAAAATATTCTCACTGTCCAGCTCCGAATCTGCCTCTGACCATCAAATCAGATGTGAGTAACTTGTCTCTATCTTCATAACAAGGGGTCCTCTACCCTGTTTGTTTCTGCTTCAGACAATCCAGCCTTCTCCATATTATCATATCTCTGGAGCCAATGATTCCATATAAGTAACTATTGAACTCAATCACCCGCTGCCATTTATCCTCAGTTTCCCTTTGGGATTCATCCCGTACATAAAAGTATTCTCGTTGGATCAGTGATAGATTTGTAGGTTTCGCTGTAAACCCAATCGGTTGCTTCCGATTACGTAAATTAATAATTCAAACCGCACTCAAAGGTAGGGCATTTCCCATCGATATAGGAGCTCTTGGACCGGAAATAATGGTATCTCCAATCATGACCCCTCTGGGATGCAAAATATATGTCTTTTCACCATCCCTGTAGTGTACAAGACAGATATATGCACTTCTATTAGGGTCATATTCTATCGTTACAATTTTTCCTGATATGTCTTTTTTACTTCGCCGAAAATCAATTTGACGATATAGACGTTTGTGACCCCCTCCTCTATGTCTCGTTGTAATAATTCCTCTGTTATTACGACCTTTCCCGCAACGATGCCGTCCAGAGGTCAATTTCTTTTGTGGATGAGACTGGGCTCCCCCGTTGAAATCTGATAGGGATCTATCGCGTGTGCCTGAAGTAACAGTTCCGTACAAACGAGTGGTCATGTTATTAATTAATTGAATAAGTATCATTCCTGCAAAAGTGGGATAGAATAACCTGGTTCTAGTGTAATAATCATACGTCTATAACGCATTCGACGTCTCATAATTTGCCTTATCTTTCCCTTCTTTTCCGGGGGGCGATAACTATTTATCGCTATTACTCTAACATTGAAGAAAAGTTCAATCCAATTTTTTATCCTTGTTTTGGTCGATCTCGAATCCACATTCAAAGTATATTGATTCTTTTCTAATAGGCGACAACTTTTTTCTGTAAGTACTAGATCTAGATATTGATCCTCATCCATAAATATTTCTCCTTTCCTATCTTTCACGAACAAAGAAAAATGCCTATATCCACCCATCCATATTGATGATATTGAATCATTTTGTAATAAAATGATATGAATATATCATATGGATAACTTAAAACTTCCGTTTTTTAATCCAAAAGCAAAATTATGCTTTTGAATCCAGAAATTGGATTATGATTATCCAAATTATGATTGATGGACAAATCGAAGAATCAGGTAAATCTAGTTTCACTCCCCCCTTCTCTTTTTCACGTTCAAATGAACAAGTTTCGCCCTATTTATATGGTTGGTTAGGATCAATCCAAACCAGTTAAATTCATCTCGAATTTGAAATGCCGACTATTCAACAACTTACTAGAAATGCTAGACAGCCAATAAAAAATAGAAAAAAATCTCCTGCTCTTCGAGGATGCCCTCAGCGTAGAGGAGTATGTGCTAGGGTGTATGTGCGACTCGTTTAGATCAGAAGTTGAAATGGAATAAGAGACTCTTCTAACAGAAGAATTCTTCTTTTCTGCTGTGGCAAAGTACAGATCTATCATCTAGCCTTACTGGGGATGAAATTTATGGTTTCCATTGGTGCAAATCCAATCACCTCAATCGATGTGGGATGAAAAGCAATTCCTCATTGGTAGCGAATGGTCATCAATCCATTTAGCGGGGAAATAATGCAAATTGAAAAAGTATAAAAATGATACTTTTATTGCTGCGAGAACGGATCAAAAAGGTTAGCTACTTGGCCAACTCTCATAATTACATGTCGTCACTGTATGTATAAATCTTATCATGACAGTTTATGACAGTATTTTTTTTTACTTTCTAATTTGTGAGTAGAGCTCGAGGTGGTAAACTGTACAAGTTACTAATAACACACTCATCTCATATCTTATAAATAAAAGGGCTCCGGCGTATAGAGAGGACCTTACCGTTAGAGAAAGAACCATAGAAACGATGAAACCCATGATTTTTTCTTCATGCAAGGTCCCATCCCTTGCCTATCTAGAAGGTGCCTAACTGAAGGGAATTATGGTTGGGAAGGTTGCAGTAGCAAAAGCCATTGGAATCTTTATTTTATACATTAGAAGAATCAGTTGATTCTTGATAAACCAAACGAAAGAAAGACTGATCAAAAAATAGATTCGTCATTCACAAGAATAAACTTCAATGACCAGAGTTAAACGTGGGTATATAGCTCGAAAACGTCGAAAAAAAATTCTTGCATTTGCATCAGGCTCCCGAGGGGCCCATTCAACACTTTTTCGAACCGCTAACCAACAGAAAATTAGAGCCTTAGTTTCTGCTCAACGAGATACAAGTAGACGAAAGAGAGATCTTCGTCGTTTGTGGATCACCCGGATTAATGCGGCATCCCGTGCTAATGGAATGCCTTATAACAAATTAATACAATATTTGTATAAAAGGCAGTTGCTTCTAAATCGTAAAACGCTTGCGCAAATATCCGTATTAGATAGTAGTTGTTTTTCTACAATCTTTAAAAATATTAACGTATGATGAAATAAACTCAATCTCCCGGAGAATTCGCTCCGGGAAGCTAGAAACATTGAAAAATATTAATTAACAAATGCGCTTGGATAATCCAATCCGTTCAATTCTTTCAATCAACTTTTTGATAGTAGAATTGAAATCTACCTTATCTTTCTTTGTGAGACATCCCAATTTTGATTCGATCACGGAGTAAGCTCGCTTCTAGGGATCAAAATTAGTTAATAACTATTAACAAAAGGTACCAAAGATAGAATGCGAGCTCGTTTAATAGCGGTAGTCATTAGGCGTTGTTGTTTCGCGGCCAATCGATTCACTCGACGAGATAATATTTTTCCTCGTTCACTAATAAATCGACTAATTAGGCTCATATTTTTATAATCAATTCGATCCCCTGATCCAATTCGAGGCAAACGTTTATGAAACGTTCGCTTAGATTTCTTTCTAGAAGATCGTCTGGATTTATTCCGAAAAGAGCGCTTATATTTATTCCGAATAAACCGTTTCTCTCCATTACCGAAAGATCGCTTAGATGTATTCATAGTTTGGTTCATGAACCTTTTAATTAAAATCTTCATAGTTTGTTTTCCTCCCAAATAAACTATTTATTCAAAACATTCTGAAAAGAAATATTCACAGATTTTGTGAAAATCAAAATTCTTTCTTTTTATATCTTTGATATATTTTTATCCTTGAAGATTGAGTAGTATATTCAATCTATTTCTTTATTTCTCCGTGAAGGGTATGCTTGTAACAATAAGGACAAAATTTCTTCAATTCCAACCGAATAGGTGTATTGTGTCGATTTTTGCGAGTCGTATATCTGGAAATACCCGCAGATTTGTTATCCGCACTATCCAGGGTACAACTGGTACATTCCAAAGTAATTGTTATTCTTAGATCTCCCTTGGCCATAAACTCACTCTGGATATATGTATATATATATATATGACATACTTCTCTTTTTTTGGACCTTTTTTTTCCGGAAAAGAGAAGAGAAAGAATGGGGTAAAAGTTGTCGCAGATCCCATGATTCAAGATTTTATTACTGATTCATTACCGTAATAAAACCTTGAATCAGGAGTTTTCATATGGTATTTATGGGAGGGTTTTCGGTATCTATATTTTCTTTTCGTTTGATTCTAACGCCCCCCCCTTGTGTAGCTATGAACTCGGATCTATTGGGGACTTAATAAACTCCTTTTGTTTCTCAAGGAAAAATGAGAGGAGAGATCTAGCATCATTTTTTTTTAGTTTTACATTCGCAGTAAAACTAAAATTAGAAAAAGGGAAAAGTAAGAGCATCTGGAAAAAAACGGTTGATCTCTATCAGTGAACCGGCTAAACACCCGAACCATAGAGTCGCTAGCACAGGTGCCGTAGAAAGATATGTCTTTATATCTTGCATTGTTCGTAAGTTCCCCTTCTCAATCATGACGTATATGTTATATGGTGAACTACATTCGTAGTTCATGAGTCTCTTGTACAGATAACCCGGAATAGATATCTGTACAATGATGCGGAATGCAAGATGTTGCTATTTCTGAAAGAACATTTATCATTACGATATATTATGAATGATTAATCATTTTCTAGATAATAAACTCCATATATCTAGAGTTTATTCACGAGATCAAATAAAAAGAAAGTGGATAAATGTGGAAAAAATTGTTAGTATTAACATAACACTAAAGTTGAATAATTGAAAGGGATGTAGCGCAGCTTGGTAGCGCGTTTGTTTTGGGTACAAAATGTCGCAGGTTCAAATCCTGTCATCCCTACCCATTTTTTTCCCTACGGGAAGGAGACCCATAGATACCAATTCGATAGTATTGCAACTATCAGTTATCAGTATTCATGGAATCATGTCACATGCAAAAGTGGTTTTAAGAGTATAAAAAAGTATTTTTTTTTATACTTCTTTTCTATTCGTACCTTTTTGCTAAGAAAGCGCTCTTAGTTCAGTTCGGTAGAACGCGGGTCTCCAAAACCCGATGTCGTAGGTTCAAATCCTACAGAGCGTGATCCTGTTCTTATTCAATCCAATTCTATTGACGGATTTTCCATAATTTAAACTAGAACAATCAATTGAATCTGACCTCCCAGGATGAGTAGGAGGCCCATTAAAAAAAAAGGATGTTCCTCAATCAAATATCCAACTGATCACCACGTCGGTATTGTAAATACGCAGTTACAAATAATCCAGCCAAAGTTATAGGAATTAAACCTAACACAATTCCGGATAGTAAAGCTTCAACCATTTCGATTCAAAAAAAATAAGTAAAGATAATAGCTACCCCGGATAGTATCCCGAATTAACTAACAATATCAATATCTTAATATATTGATATTAAGATAAACGACGGGATTTTCTAAAACTAGAGTGAACGAAGAAGTTTTCGTTTTTATTTTTAAATAAGTCGTATACTGCTCAAACCGATGAATAGGACTAAGGTGGAAATTAGCAGAGCCAATAATAATCCGAAATAACTAATTATAGTAGGCATGGGAAAACTCAATGGAAGGAATATGATTGATACATATCTTTTTAAGGCAATTACCTATATTTTTTGTATCTATAAGATACGATAAGAATAAAAAGATTAAAAATCTAACCAAATGATACAATTAATTGATTGTATCATTGATACGAATGGTATCAACAAGTATGAATGAGAGTGGATTTGTGAAGATAACCCCACCCCATTTCTTGAGTAGCACCAAGGACCAACTGCGTAATCCCTTCAGGATTTGTGTAACGTTATTAGCTGCGTTAATTAATTCTGCAATCATAGAAATGTTAGTTTTTTACTATGTGCATTCTTGTAGTAATAAATGCAAGCAAAGTCTGATATTCCAAGAATTCTATTTCTGTTCCTAAAATAACATAGGAACAGCCCGTCATTTAACAGACCTACAATTAAATAAAGTTGGATAATATTCAATATCCACTGGATCCTCTTCTTTATCTACGGGATGAGTAACATTTGGCCCTTAATATCGAAATGACTTATATTCCTATGCCCCTCAATTTATGAGGGACATAGCTCTACCCACAATGCTATTGGGAGCACATTATACAGGAGCTTCAAAGCTCCTCTTCTTACGGAACTTCCATGATCTACACGGAACAGAATGTCCAAACGAACTGGGGAACAAAAAAGCTTAAAGAAAGGATGAGTTTTATTTTAATATTAAATGTTCTTCTTCTTGAAGCGGGATCAACGTGCTTTAAACGTGCTTTAGTTATAAAGCACGCTATGAAAACGAAAGCCATTCATTTGATTAATACTCAAAATGATTTTCCCATGATCCATGTGCCCAAAATTGCATAAAATATTGAGATAGAGTTCCCCCAGGGCCTACCATAAAAGATACAATAGTATTCCTTTTTCTGTCCCTTTGTAAGAATTCAAAGGGGTTGTTCAGTTGGCTAAACAACCCTAGAAAAACTGGGAGGAGTAGAATCGTTTCCCTTGGCAAAATAATATTGCTGCGTTAGCAAAAAGCCAGCTATACTGGTTCAGTATACTTTCAATATACCTTTGGTATAATATTGACAATCAAACGAGGATTAGAGAAAATATCAGTAATTTCAATTTCCTGATCTCTATCTTTCATGGGGTCAATTCCCCTTTGACTTTCCAATAATATATGGAGCTTAGCATGTCTGGGAATACGGGAGAACGCGCTTTTGCTGATATTATTACCAGTATTCGATATTGGGTTATCCACAGTATTACTATACCATCGCTATTCATAGCGGGATGGTTATTTGTAAGCACGGGGTTGGCTTATGATGTATTCGGGAGCCCCCGGCCAAATGAGTATTTCACAGAAAGCCGACAAGAGGTTCCATTAGTAACTGACCGTTTCGATTCATTAGAACAACTCGATGAGTTTACTAGATCTTTTTAGGAGGTACTAATGACTATAGATAGAACCTATCCAATTTTTACAGTTAGATGGTTGGCCGTTCACGGACTAGCTGTACCCACAGTTTTTTTCTTAGGGTCAATATCAGCAATGCAGTTCATCCAGCGATAAACTATATACTATATATAAATTATATTACGGAGCTATGACACAATCAAACCCAAACGAACAAAATGTTGAATTGAATCGGACCAGCCTCTACTGGGGGTTGTTACTCATTTTTGTGCTTGCTGTTCTATTCTCTAATTACTTTTTCAATTAAATATAGTGAGAATCTTATCTATTACCCAATTTGGTGAGATCTAATACTCATATATATGTATGATTGTTTATGTCTTGAGCTTGACTATTTAAGACAATTTGATGTAAATTGGAGTAAGATAAATGACCGATACCACTGGAAGGATCCCTCTTTGGTTGATAGGTACTTTAACCGGTACTCTCGTTATTGGTTTAATAGGTCTCTTTTTTTATGGTTCCTATTCCGGATTAGGATCATCCCTATAGATAATGAAATTTAGTTCATATCTATGGGAAATACTCTACATGTAAAAGTGAGAACTAAAAAAGAAAGATAAGACCTTACGGTACCGTAAGGTCTTATCTTTCTTTTTTAGTTTTTCTATATTTTTGGCTTACAATTATGAAATTCATACAAATCCCGCGACTGTTCTATTTACTCCCATTCTTTTAGTAAAGTGATAAGACAATATATTATCATGCTTCTGATATGCAGAAGCATAGCATTCTATGGATCTAGCTTGAATGTTCCTCCTCAAACAAATGTTAATTGATATATTATTCTGCATAAAAATTGTTCATTTCTGGAACAGAGAATTACATAATTCTTTTTTTATGGATGTAGAATTACATCTTTTACGTTACGGCCCGAGCTGAAAAAATGTTTTTCTTTTATTAGAAAAGCAACTAAAAGGAACGAGCCTCATTCAAACGTTTACTTTTCAAATAGGTCACCCCATTTGCTCAATCAACCCAACCATATTCGCTTTTACTCGCCTGCTCTTCCTTTTCCAAAAAATTTATCAAAAGAAAGTAAAAAACTGAATAAATTCTATAGATTCGAACAGAAGGAAAGAGCGAATGAATGCTCCCTATCTTCGAAGAAAGATTACTCTAATTTCAAAATTGTATGTTATTCATATTATAACATAAGGTATAGGTTCAATTCTTTCGGTCAACTTAAGGGGTGGTAATAGACACATAATTTTATGTACCTAAAAATTCATCTCGGCCAATTGAACTTTTTCAAACTGTTTCTTCTTAAGGACCAGAAATATCTGTGCCAAAATGACAGATGCTAGGAAGAATAAAAGACCTTGAACGCGTAAAGGATCTTGAAGCACTACTTCTGCATCTCCCTGACCAAATCCACCCACATTAGGATTATTCGTTAACGGCTGATCAACCTTGATCAATTCGCCTTCTGAAACAAGAAGTTCCGGTCCCGGGGGTACAATGTCAACAACTTGTTGACCGTCTAATTGATTATCAATAGTTATTTCATATCCACCTTTTTCTTTACGTAATATTTTGCTCACTCTACCTGTTGCTGAAGCATTATAGACCGTATTGTTGCTCTTGCTGCCATCGGGATAAATTTGGCCTCTTCCTCTATTACCGCCCACATAGATGGGGTATTTAAGAAAGTGAGCTACTTTATTAGTAGAAGGATTTGGTGAAAGGATGGGAAAGAGAATTTCATTATATTTTTGACCGGGAACAGGACCTATTACAATAATATTTTTTTGATTAGGACGATAGTTCTGGAAAAAAAGATTACCTATTTTTTCTTTCATCTCAGGAGAAATACGATCCAGAGGGGCTAATTCGAAGCCTTCGGGTAAAATAAGAACAGCTCCTACATTTAAATTTCCTTTCTTACCGTTAGCAAGAACTTGTTTTATTTGTGTATCATAGGGAATTTTAACGACTGCTTCAAATACAGTATCGGGAAGCACAGACTGTGGAACTTCAATCTCCACAGGTTTTTTAGCTAAATGACAATTGGCGCATACAATACGCCCAGTTGCTTCTCGAGGATTTTCATAACTTTGCTGTGCAAAAATAGGATATGCATTCGAAATAGATGCCCGAGTAATTATATGTATCATGATCAAGACCGAAATTAATTGAGTTATCCGCTTTTTCACCCGGTCGTAATAAGTATTTCTATTTTGCATGGTTCAATTATTGGCTCCAATCCTTTTGTTTTAAAATACATAAGAGTAGATAGCTATCATAGCTACCTGTATGCAATTTTGCTACTATATTAGTCAGTAGCGTCTTTCACACTGAACTAGAAAGGGAATGAAAAAGGGACAAATATAAAAAACAGTTGAATTGGACTGTTGTTAGATGAGCAAATTCCTTATTCATTTATCGAGTGATAAATTACTACAAGTGAAGGAGATGTACGATTAAGACGACGAAAGATCCAATATTTAAAAATTGTATCCAAAATGACTGGAAAAGTAGAAACAAGACCAGATATTATTCGTTCGTTATGGGCCAATCCATAATTTTCGAAGATCCAATTGATCAAAAGTTCCCAACCATGGGGCGAATGAAACCCGATACATAGATCGGTTGCTAGAAGAATATAAAAAGCTTTGGTTGTATCGCTGAAGCTATAGAATAATTCTTGGATCCAAGAATTAAGAATAGCAAGCTTATTCTTACCCAGGATAAGATAAGCACTTAGAATAACAAAACCCATTATATTTGTTAATAAGTGTAAGATTATTTGGATACAATCTTGATTATACATTTTCACCAATTCAATCATTTTTTTTTTAATCTCTATTCGAGGATCTTGTGAATCCGTTTCCAAAGGATCTTCCACCATTCTTTCTAACATAAAAAGCTCCTCTATTTTCTCAAATCTCCCTAGAGTGCTTTCTTCTTGTATATAATCAAAAATTTTTTGAGATTGATTAGTATTCCACCAATTTGTAACCCAAGGTTCCAAGCCTTTCTGTAATGAAATTGAAATTCCCCAAGGTAGTACTACTAGACCTGCAAGATATCGCAGAGAGGCTGATGCTTTATATTTGGCCACTTCCAATTCGCGAATCGCTAACGAGCTAGATTCACTTGTTATCTCCGTACGAAATCTGAACAAGGTACGAGTTATAGAACGAGGTATGGGATTCATAGATTGATGTATTGAGTAATTCTTCGACTCCGAGAAATTATATGCTTGCTTCGGATAAGCAATGATTCATCCCGAATAAGAATGGGAATAAAAATAGAGATTGTTCCCGGCCGAATCCATAATTTTAAATCGCTTTGATCTAGAATAATTCTGTATTCATTATTTTAATATCAGTTTTTTCTCCGAAGACTTAAAGAAAGTTACATATAAGTCTTCCTTTTCCAAGTGAAAAAGGAGATCAATGTTTCCTACCAAAAAAGATCATAGTTTGGGGATAAGATCTACCTGAATAAATTAACTAAATAGTGAATCTATATCGGAGTGAATCCGATTGGTATATTAGATTCAATTATCCGATTGAAGTATGCATTTGTAAAAAAAAAAATATCTTAAAAGGTACGCTATATAATACACACGATGTGTATTTTTTGATACATTGTATCAGTCTACTGGCTCTATTGACTCCCTTCTGAAAAGAAGAAGAGCCATGAGGTGTTTGGGAACTGCCGGGAAATACTAATCAGATTTTCTAAGTACTCCCTCCTTTTTTTCCTGGTCGTGAAAATGAACTGCATGTCTTTCCCCCTCCCCCCCACCAGCCTCTCATTGAATTCTCTTCCTCTCATGTATACTCGGGGATATATCGGTTTCTCTATCGAGAAATAATGAGATCAACTAAAAACTTTCAATAGATACACGTAAAAAACGTGCTAATTCAGCAGCTTTCTGCTCCATTTCACGTAAGGTCAAATTATCTTCAGTACGAATTAAGGGAATTTCTTGTTGACCTTTTATTTGCATATAAATAACACGACGAGGAGAAATACCTTCTTTAACTTCCATTTTGATCGCCCGAATATCTCTTATAGAAAATTGAAGTGAAATACAACGATTTCTTCCCGGGAATCCCCAACGAAAAAGACATACAATCCCTTCTTTTTTATCAAACTTATTGTAGCCACTACCCACATTGCACAGAATTGTGCACCATAAATAGGTGCTAATGAATAGACCTGCAATACCATAAAAACACATTACAATTCCTTGTGGAACAAAAAATATTTGCTGAGATGACAATAGGGGTATCAGGTTCCTACCGAGATAACTCGAAATTCCGACTAAAAAAAATCCTAGTGAACCCGAGAAGACTATACAAGCCCAAAAAAAATTACTCATTTTTCGGGACCCTCTTACGGGTTCTATCAACAGCTGTTTTGATCGACGATTCATAACGAATTGTGTCCTTATTTCATTTAAGGCAATGGCCAAATGCTTACTCCTTTGGCGCCCAAAGTAATTCTTATAATAATAAGCTAGCTATACACATCTAAGCATCTAAGCCGAGAAGAAAATATCTCGCCTATCATTTACCTATTTTTTTCCCGTGCTCTTTTGGGACATTGTAACTTATCAATCGATTGTAAAAACGACACTTCATGGGATTAGTCTAATATAAATCCCACTTTATATTCACATAGATATTTATCTATATTCGTGATGTATAAGAAACATATCCATCCATGGATGGATATGTATGGATATCCATCCAAATTATATCCATATATTATACCTATGGCGTATAGATGGTATATATATAGATCTATTCATATATGATGAATATATCTATTATCTAGATGGATATCTATTTAGATCTATTTCGTTCATATTTAGAACGAGTATTTTATGTTCTACTAAAATAAAAAGTATATTTTTTATATTGAAACCAATATATGAGATCTAATTGGACTAGATTCATAAAATCTCGTCTTTTTGGATATGGAAATACAAAAAAGCCATTGTAACTGCTGGGAAAAACAGGCCAACTAGAGGCACAAAAAGAGAGGGTATGCTATTTGCCATAGAACGAGTACCTTAATGAAATATTTTACTTTATTACAAGTAATAATTATAAGACCGAATGAGCGATAGGTCAAAACCAAATAAGTGGTCCTGTCCTTCTTCAGAAATACGTCTACAAAAATATTGTTCCTTTTCGCATCAAATAGTTTTTTTGAGTCTAAAACAACTATTTTAGACTCAACCCGGGATCTTCTTTTGATTGATATAGAAGTGTAAGATTCTACATATTAAAGACTGAAGCGTTGAATCAACGAAACTTGTAAAGCTTCAGTATATCACGTAAAACACCTTTTAAAATACTCCGTGGAACAATTAGATCAAATAACCCATGGTAAAATAAATACTCAGCCGTTTGGAAATCATCATCTTCTATTGTCAGATTTAATGTCTGCTCGATTACTCTTCTACCAGCAAATGCAATGTACGCTTTAGGTTCAGCAATAGTTATATTTGGCAACATGCCGAAACTAGCAGTCACTCCACCTGTTGTGGGAGAGGTAAGAATCGATATATAGAACAACTTTTTCTTACGTTGAAAAATATTCAACGCAGAAGCTATTTTGCCCATCTGCATTAAACTAAAACTTCCCTCTTGCATGCGTGCTCCACCAGAAGCACACACCGTAATCAATGGAAGAGATTCCTTGGTAGCGTACTCGATCAGACGGGTTATTTTTTCACCTACTACCGAGCCCATACTACCCCCCATGAATTGAAAATCCATAACTCCAATTGCGATAGGAATACCATGTAATCGACCTATGCCTGTTTGAATAGCGTCGGTTAGACCTGTGTCTATTTGATAGGAAGTGATATGATCCATATAAGGTTTTTCTTCCATATCAAGTTCCCTCTCTTCCTTTTTCCGCTCTTCACGAAGCTTCTTCTGATTCCTCTTTTCACGAGAAATCATATAATGAATCTTTTGTATTTCAAGAGCAAGCTTTCTTTCTGGAGCTTTCTCCTCGCAAGGCAAAATATTATACTCCTTCAAAAACTGTTCAGAAAAAGAATCTTCAGGAACCTCCTCTTCATCAACTTCCTCCTCAGGAATCTGCTCAGAGGGTGAAGGTCCCTTCTGGGAAGATGCAGCAATGTTCTCAGGAAGTGAACGAACCTCCTCAGGAAGTGAAGGAGCCTCCTGAGAAGGAATCTCCTCTTCTGAATCTTCAGAAAAATCCTTTAACCACCAATTTAACCATCGAAGAAACTCTTCTGACGATTCAGCTGAAACTGGAGTATACTGTTCAAGATACTTTTCCCAAGTCCGTAGGGACTTAGAGTCGTCCCAAAAATGTTCAGAAAAAGGATCTTGAGGAACCTCGTCTTCAGTGTCTTCAGAAGAACTATCTTTTATTTCTCTAAAATAATTTAGAGAACAAGAATCCATCAAAGTAACTATCTTTCCATATAAGAGGATCCCTTGCAGTTCATCCTTGAAAGATTTAACTTCTAAAGATTTTAGATCTATCTTCTCTAAAATAGATATATGCCGTTGAAAACAACTTAGAGCAAAATTCATTAGTATTTGCTTGAGATATCTACGGAATATCCTTTTCAATATATTGAAAATATATTCCTTATTTTTGTTTGGGGTCCACTCTCGCATCTCATTAAAACTATTTCTAAACTTCTCTTCTATATATTTGAGATCTTGCGTCAATTTTTCTATATATTCGAAATCTTGCATCAGATTTTCTGGATATTCAATATCTTGCATCAGATTTTCTGGATATTCAATATCTTGAATCAAATTTTCTGGATATTCAATATCTTGACTCAAATTTTCATTAATGGAAGGCCCCTCTTCTATTATCTCCTCGAAAATTTCTTCTGTAAGTAGAAGTTCTTCAATTTTTGGAAGAAATTTCCAAAGCAAAAATGAATAATATATACAGAAATTCCAGCGATAATCTATCGAAATTTTCGAATTTTTCCCGTTCATCTGCCAAGAAATATCCATCTTTTCTTCAGTTCGAAGATTTTCGAACTCGGAAAAAACATCTATGGTACATAGATTTTCATCCATGGGAACCCAAGTGCCAGAATCAACTAAAAGTTCAATCCTATCGGAACTACTCATTTGCATAGGAAAGCCACAATCTTGGCAAATTGCCATATTTTGCCTCAAATGCTTCCTAAATTGCATATTGTAACAATTATCGCATTGCGCCCATAATTGTCTCAAACGCTCATTATCAATCAGCTGAGGCTGTTCAGTATTTTCATCTGCTTTCTTGACAATAGCGAGGTGATTCGCTTTCTCGGTCAAATCCTCAATTACTCGATTAATTCGACGTCGTTCTTCGTGCCATTCTCTTAAAGTCATGATATCTCCTTCATCGTATACAATATACGAATACACTAAAATTATTCATTTGATTCATATGAAAGTGGAATAGTATAAAACAGAGAATCAGAAAACGAAAAAAAGAGGTAAATTTCATTTTTACCTCTCTCTTTCGTTTTCACCTTCTTCCCAAAAGGGAAATAAAATTCCAAAGGAAAACGTATTAATTATTCTTATTCTTCTTAGAATCAGAAGAAACAGACAGAAGGAAACACTAGTTTAATCAACGTCTCTCGCTCGTACCTCTCGTCCGCCAAAAGGGTCTTTTATATAAGACCCGTTCGTTGGTTCTCTTGCTAAACCCAGCAAACATTCAAGAGATCTATCCTAGATGGATCTATCCTAGATTCATTTGGAAAAATACAAAATGGATTTACCTCAAATGAAGTTCAATTATTTTATTTCTTCAATATTATCGAACTTCGCAGAAACCTTTTCTTTGAATCTAAATCAAAAATCGATTCATATTGTGAGATACCACGATACGATAAAGAGCAATTTATCACAAAAAAGCCTATGTCCATCCTAAATATAAGATATTAATCGAATAGGGCTCGGGCTAGAAGGGATTTGAACCCTTGACTCCAAGGTCCGGAACCATGTGCTCTGATCCACTGAGCTACCAACCCCTATAAGGTAAAAAAGTATGTACGTGATTCATATATACGTACATATGTGTCTATGCATAGACATAATGGAAAGAAGTGATACTTCTTCGAGGAAATGAACATCCAATGTTTTATTGATTCGGAGTAACATAATGTATTACTGCAGATTAGTTGGCAGGCGATCTATTGGGATTGTAGTTCAATTGGTTAGAGTACCGCCCTGTCAAGACGGAAGTTGCGGGTTCGAGCCCCGTCAGTCCCGGTCGAATTGAATAAGTGTACCCTTTTTTTATCTGTATACCCGGATAACAGGAAAAAAAGGATTGGTAGACGGACCCAGATGGAGATATCCAGAAATTGAGTAAATCTCAATCTGGATCGACAGGATGAGATTCTGTCGATCCAATGTAGAATCCGTTGGTTAATTATGCCGCCATTCCAATAAGAACATCAGATTATCGTATCTGATTTATACAAATCAGTATTCATGATTCGGCTCAATTTTTCTAGTAAAAGATTGGGCCGAGTTCGATCCGATTAGGAGAACCAATGGATGAAAGTAACTGGATTATAAAGTATCAATAGTTTCAAATTCAAATTTGATCTCTTTCCATACTTCACAAGCAGCAGCTAGTTCGGGACTCCATTTACTAGCTTCACGGATCACTTCATTACCTTCACGAGCAAGATCACGTCCCTCATTACGAGCTTCTACACAAGCTTCTAAAGCAACCCGATTGGCTACTGCACCAGGTGCATTTCCCCAAGGGTGCCCTAAAGTTCCTCCACCAAACTGTAATACAGAATCATCCCCAAAGATCTCGGTCAGAGCAGGCATATGCCAAACATGAATACCCCCCGAAGCTACAGGTAGGACACCTGGCATAGATACCCAATCTTGAGTGAAATAAATACCACGACTTCGGTCTTTTTTAATAAAATCATCACGTAGCAGATCCACAAAACCCAAAGTTACTTCTCGTTCTCCTTCGAGTTTACCTACTACAGTACCGGCGTGAATATGATCTCCCCCAGACATACGCAACGCTTTAGCTAGTACACGAAAGTGCATACCGTGATTTTTTTGTCTATCAATAACTGCATGCATTGCGCGGTGAATGTGAAGAAGTAGGCCGTTGTCTCGGCAATAATGAGCCAACGAAGTATTCGCCGTAAACCCCCCCGTCAGATAGTCATGCATAACGATAGGAACTCCCAATTCTCTAGCGAATACCGCTCTTTTTAGCATTTCTTCACATGTACCTGCGGTAGCATTGAGGTAATGCCCCTTAATTTCACCCGTTTCAGCCTGAGCTTTAAAAATTGCTTCAGTGCAAAAGCAAAAACGATCTCTCCAGCGCATAAAAGGTTGGGAATTTACATTCTCATCATCCTTCGTGAAATCAAGTCCACCACGAAGACATTCGTAAACTGCTCTACCATAATTCTTTGCAGACAGACCCAATTTTGGTTTGATGGTACATCCCAATAAGGGGCGGCCATATTTATTTAATTTATCCCTTTCCACCTGGATACCATGTGGTGGACCTTGGAAAGTTTTGGAATAAGAAGGAGGAATTCGCAGATCTTCCAGACGTATAGCCCGTAGGGCTTTGAATCCAAAAACATTACCCACAATGGAGGTGAACAGGTTAGTAACAGAACCTTCTTCAAAAAGGTCTAAGGGATAAGCTACATAGGCAATAAATTGACTTTCTTCTCCAGGAATAGGTTCGATGCCATAGCATCGCCCCTTGTAACGATCGAGGCTGGTAAGTCCATCGGTCCAAACAGTAGTCCATGTACCAGTGGAAGATTCGGCAGCTACTGCCGCTCCTGCTTCCTCGGGGGGCACTCCGGGTTGAGGAGTGACTCGGAATGCCGCCAAGATATCAGTATCTTTGGTCGGATATTCCGGAGTATAATAAGTTAATCTGTAATCTTTAACACCAGCTTTGAACCCAGCACTTGCTTTAGTCTCTGTTTTTGGTGACATAAAAAAGTCCCTCCCTATGATTGATTGATTAATTAATCACTCTTACAACGACGAGGTCTGCTCGACCTGGGTCAAACGTAACGTAAATAATTCAGTTGCGCCAATCGATTACAAAACACAGTTATACGTAATTGGACAATAAAACTTGTCAGGATACATTATTGTATAGTGTTCTGTATGTATAACGCAACCCAAAAATTTACGTTGTTTCCCGGTGGACCCGGGGATCTTTTAGCTATTAAATTAGTCCATGGATTTAAAGAAACAAATTGACTATTTACCAGAGTATATGGAAATGTGAATTAATTATACGGGTCCTAAATATATCTGAAAAAGTAGAGAAAGAAGACGAGAAGAGGAACGGGGGGAGGGGAGAAAAAAACAACCAACGAGAGAGAGAAAGGTTATGAATAGAATATCTTACAGAGGATCTATGCATAGGGTGAAATATTCCTATTTCCAGACAAACCGAAGACTTTATCATAATCCTTATTCATCTACTTCATATTACAAATATGAAATGTATTAATTAGGAGACGAAATAGCCTCAATAGCTTCTAATCGTGTTCTAGCTCTTTTGAGAGCTACGTCAGCCTCAATTGCTTGTCTCTTACCTCGAGCTCGAGCAAGGTCTGCTTTAGCTATACGAAAATCTTCCCGAGCCTCTTGAAGATCAATGTCAATACCTCTTTCTGCATTATTTACCAATACAGTGACATTATTATCGTCTATCTTGGCGAATCCACCCATCAATGCCATAGTGGACCACTGTGCATCGAGACGTATTTTCATAACCCCAATATCTAAAGCTGTAACAAGTGAAGCATGATTTGGTAATACACCAATTTGACCACTATTGGTAGATAGGATGATTTCTTTAACTTCTGAATCCCAAACAACTCGATTAGGAGTCAGCACACGAAGATTTAGGGTCATTTGACAAATTAACTTTCCACTTTGAAGTTCATAGCTTTCGCGGTAGCTTCATCGATGTTACCCACCAAATAAAAAGACTGTTCAGGGAGACCATCTAATTCTCCGGAAAGAATCATTTGAAACCCCCTAATTGTTTCTATAAGACTAACATATTTACCTGGAGAACCAGTGAATACCTCTGCTACGAAAAAGGGTTGTGACAAGAAACGCTCAATTTTTCTTGCTCTTGCTACGGTTAAACGATCCTCTTCTGATAATTCGTCCAGTCCAAGAATAGCTATAATATCTTGAAGTTCCTTATAACGTTGCAAAGTTTGCTTAACTCCTTGTGCAGTTTCATAATGTTCCTCGCCCACGATCGAAGGTTGGAGCATAGTCGATGTTGAATCTAAAGGATCGACCGCTGGATAGATGCCCTTGGAAGCTAATCCTCTCGATAATACGGTAGTAGCATCCAAATGGGCAAATGTTGTAGCAGGAGCAGGATCGGTCAAGTCGTCCGCAGGTACATAAACTGCTTGAATGGAGGTTATAGATCCCTCTTTGGTAGAGGTGATTCTCTCTTGCAAAGACCCCATTTCCGTGCCAAGAGTTGGCTGATAGCCCACGGCGGAAGGCATTCTGCCTAATAGGGCGGATACCTCTGATCCTGCTTGGACAAAGCGGAAAATATTGTCAATGAATAAGAGTACGTCTTGCTTATTGACATCCCGGAAATATTCCGCCATGGTTAGGGCAGTTAAACCGACTCTCATACGAGCTCCTGGTGGTTCATTCATCTGCCCATAGACCAGAGCTACTTTGGATTCTGATATATTTTGTTCCCTAATGACTCCCGATTCTTTCATTTCCATATAAAGATCATTTCCTTCGCGGGTACGCTCTCCCACCCCACTAAATACAGATACGCCTCCGTGAGCCTTAGCAATGTTGTTGATTAACTCCATAATCAGTACTGTTTTACCCACTCCAGCCCCACCGAATAGCCCGATTTTCCCCCCACGGCGGTAAGGAGCTAAAAGATCCACTACTTTAATACCTGTTTCAAAGATTGAAAATTTGGTATCTAACTGCGTAAAGGCAGGAGCAGGTCTATGAATAGGAGACCTTGTGCTAGCATCTACAGGACCTAAATCGTCAACAGGTTCTCCAAGAACATTAAAAATTCGTCCAAGAGTAGTTCCACCAACCGGAACACTAAGAGGAGCCCCCGTATCAATAACTCTCATTCCTCTCATCAAACCATCTGTAGCACTCATAGCTACAGCGCGAACTTTATTATTTCCTAATAATTGTTGTACCTCACAAGTAACTTGAATTAGTTGACCTGTTGTATTTTGGTCCTTCACTATTAAAGAATTGTAAATAAAAGGCATACCATCTGGAGGAAAAGATACATCCAGTACAGGGCCGATGATCTGAGCAATACGGCCTACATTTTTTTCTACAAGTGTGGAAATTCCAAGAACAAAAGGATTGATTCTCATAAAAAAAAAAAAAAGAGATTTATTTAAATTGTTTACTGATACTATTAAATGTGGTGTATCAAGTTGATGAGTCAATCATGACTGAGAGCTATCACTTCGATTTACTTAGTAATATCTTTGATAGTTCAACTTCACTAATAATCTTAAAATATATTCCTTATTCCCATGAAATAAAAATTGATTTAGAAATAACAAAGTAGAAAAACTTCTTAGGTGCCATTGAGGCCTCAATGGCATCCAAGAAGTTTTACCTACTATTGGATTTGAACCAATGACTCTCGCCGTATGAAAGCGATACTCTAACCACTGAGTTAAGTGGGTCTTTTATCATCATAGGTATTATTGGGCTTATAAACTATTTTAAATGGAATTCAACCAATAAACAATATGCCCCTAACTAAATAATATTAGATCATGAAATATCTACCTTGACATATAGTGATCTGTTTGGTTAGTATAATATATCACCAGGATTGGCAAGGGCTATAGCTCAGCAAGGTAGAGCACCTCGTTTACACGTGCGCCAATGGTTTTCAGGAAAGTTTATCGGTTTATCCGATTTAAAAATAGATCCAATAGTCTTACTCTATGAATTGGGAGAACAATAGCATGACAAAAAATTCGAATTAATTTGATTCGAATTCTAGATCTAATTGATATGGTCAATCTCAGGGCTATTCAATGCCAGGCATAATGAGTATAATATGGGGACCTCAAAATAAAATCTTTTTGCTTTATGAACTTTGAGGTGTAAGAAGTCTCATATTACTTTTCATTTTCGAAGCGATAGAGACTCCTTTTGAGTTGATCTATGTCTGAGCAAGGCAGACCTACGTCAAGGGAACTTTTTGAATCACTTTGGGATTGCTTTTGGAAAAAAAAATCCGATTTGGAGCATACGGAGCCATCTTATTTTCTTCCTAGAAAGAGAAGAATGGCAGACTAACTGATCAATCCATCAGTTAGTGACAGAGCCCAATGCAATAAAAATGCATGTTGGGTTGTTAGAACAGTTCAATTCATTTCGATAATAAAAACTTTGATCTGTTTCACCGAGAAGGTCTACGGTTCGAGCCCGTATAGCCCTATACGATGGACTAAGTTCTGGTACTCTTATATTCCAATTTACTATTGCTTCTATGACCCGATCCTAACTAAAAACTGGGTCCAATCGTATCAACTATTCTCGTGTGCCTATGAGGATTAATAGGCGCGTGGGAATAAGGCAGATCGATCAAATTTTATTGATCGAAATGAAATGGATACCGTATGATTGGGCTTATTCATTGTTCATTATTTAAATGAATCTGTGTGTGTTTTTTTTTAACAAAAAAGATAGATCTTTGGATTTCTCCCACCTACCCGACGGAACAGAGGAACAAAGGAATTCAATCCTCTAACGAATGATAAAATAAAAGTGTTGTCACTTAGACTCTAACCGTTGTTCGTTACAAACACAAACTTGTTGTTTAGTATTTGTTTCGTTCTGAGAAATTACCCATTAGGTAACATAATATACCTAACCGATTGAATAAAAAAAAGCTTCAAGAATTCTGTTGAAGGAATGCCCTCTGTTTCACGTAATCCATACGTCCAGTGATTTTTGATATCAGGATCAATCAGATATGGAGCTGTTAGCTCCAAACACATTCATTCTTTCATGGATTTACCCACATATTTTTAATACCCGGCTGGAAAGGATCAATTTTATACAAATGTTGATCCCGCCTAAACGCGAACCTTCGATTCGTGCTCTTCCTAACCCTAAGATCATAACATGTTAGTTATGATATTTATCGGGAACCCACATTCATGTTTAAAACAACTCTTTCCCAGAGAATTTGATCCATTTCACAGGAGTTTCTTTATGTTTCTATTTTCCGAATATGAACCTTTTTGGATATTTCTAACAATATCCAGCTTTATTCCTATTATAGCATTCTCCATTTCAGGAGCTTTGGCTCCTATGAGTAAAGGACCAGAGAAGCCCACTAGTTACGAATCTGGTATAGAACCCTTGGGGGATACTTGGATCCAATTTAGGATTCGTTATTATATGTTCGCTTTAGTGTTCGTTGTGTTTGATGTCGAAACAGTGTTCCTATATCCGTGGGCTATGAGTTTTGATATTGTGGGTCTATCCACATTGATAGAAGTTTTTATTTTCGTGTTTATCTTAATTGTTGGTTTAGTTTATGCATGGCGAAAAGGAGCATTAGAATGGTTTTAACTTACAAGTTTTTGGGCGGTGGGAGAGAGGTAGAAGATTCCATAAAGTCAGTAATAAACCCTATAGAATCAGCTCTACTTAATCGAACAACTCAAAATTCAGTGATTTCAACTACCGTAAATGATCTGTCAAATTGGGCCAGACTCTCCAGTTTATGGCCGCTACTTTATGGTACTAGTTGTTGCTTCATCGAATTTGCTTCATTAATAGGTTCGCGATTCGATTTCGATCGTTATGGTCTGGTACCAAGATCAAGTCCTAGACAAGCTGACCTCATTATAACAGCTGGCACTGTGACGATGAAAATGGCTCCTTCTTTGGTGAGATTATACGAACAAATGCCCGAACCAAAATATGTCATTGCTATGGGAGCCTGTACTATTACAGGAGGAATGTTTAGTACAGATTCTTATAGCACCGTCCGCGGAGTGGATAAGTTAATTCCGGTAGATGTGTATTTGCCGGGTTGCCCGCCTAAACCAGAGGCTATTATAGATGCTATAATAAAACTTCGTGAAAAGATAGCTCGAGAAATATATGAAGATAGGTTTGAGCCTCAACAAAGAAAGAGATTTTTCACTCTAAATCATGGGTTTCATGTTGTACCCAGTATGAATACTGAAAATGAAGAACAAAAGTTTTTACATGAATTTACCGAACCTCCAATTGAATCGACTTTCGAGATATTCTCCGAAATGCCCGAATCTATTTCGGGGATACCCCTTGAAAAAATAAAGAATTAGGGAATGAAAAATTATTTAGTGGAAAGTAACGAATAGGAAATCCAATTTTTTACAATTGCATAACAAATGTTAACCCCCTATACAAATACCTTGACAAAAAGTGCTGATAAAATCAGGGGTCGATTATCTGCTTGGCTAGCCAAGCATAAGTTAGCTCATAGAGCTTTGGGTTTCGATTATCAAGTCACAGAGACGTTACAGATAAAATCTGAGGATTGGGCTTCGATAGCCATCGCTTTATATGTTTATGGCTTTAACTATCTCCGTTCCCAGTGTGCCTATGATGTAGCACCAGGGGGATTATTGGCTAGTGTATATCATCTTACAAAAATAGATGATAATGCAGATCAGCCTGAAGAGGTCTGTATAAAAGTTTTTGTCCCAAGGAAAGATCCCAGAATCCCGTCTGTTCTCCGTATTTGGAAAGGTGCTAATTGGCAAGAACGAGAATCTTATGATATGTTGGGAATCTTTTATGAAAGCCATCTATGTCTCAAACGTATATTGATGCCTGAGAGTTGGATTGGTTGGCCTTTACGCAAAGACTATATTGCACCTGATTTTTATGAGATACAAGATTCTTATTGAATAAGATAAATGTAAACAACTATAACTTTTACAAAGTTATAGATCTAAAACTTTGCAGCATCTATTTCAGATGCTATGGAATAGAAAGGACCACAAACAAGGTTTGGCACATGTGTATTCCCACACATTCATTGTATATCGAGACAGATGGGTGAAAAAACTCTTTTCTTGGCGCATCACAAATGATGTACAACGAGCGCGTTGAATGATGTACCACGAGCACGCTATTTACGAAAACGAAAAAGTCAATTTGACTTTTACTCATTTTAGTTCAAAATAGATTCAATCTATTCCCACCGTCAAATCTTTCCATACTTCTATGTTTTTACTGATATATATATATCTATATATATATATATATATCCAAGGTATCCAGTTTTTTTTTGAATAAAGAAGAAAAATAGAAACAGGGAAGTATAGAACGGAACATATTTAATACTACCTCGTATGATACATACGGATACATATATCCGTATATATAGATATATCCATATCTATTTTTAAATGAGTCTGCATGCCAGGAACCAGATTTGAACTGGTGGCACGAGGATTTTCAGTCCTCTGCTCTACCAACTGAGCTATCCCGGCTCTTCTTTGTGCATCATCCTAGTGTAAACTCTGAACTTGTGTTAAGTAATCCCCCTTTCGAAAAGGGGTCCATTTTACATCGGTAAGTCACCATTTGAAGGACTACAAACGAATGGGATTCATTACAATTCGCCATCAGTATATGATATATATAGATCATATATATATATATGATCTATATATATGATCTATGATCAACTTATTGTAATGTTTACAACATTCGTGTTTCTACTTTCTCCAAAGTAGTGGAATGATAGATAACAAGAATTAATATTTAAAAAGAAAGTGAGAATTTCAAATTCTCGATAGAATTGGCAAAAAAAAAGAATGATAAATCAGTATTTTGGAAATGAACCTGGGAATAGAGGGACTTGAACCCTCAAGGTCTAAAAAAACCGACGGATTTTCTTTCTACTGCAATTTACATTGTTGTTACTGGTATTAACATGTAGAATTGGACTCTATCTTTATTCTCGTCCAATCATTCATTCCAAAAACTGAGTGGACTCTCTTTCTAGAGAAGTTCCTAAATTTATTTTAGTTAATAGTTCCTTGAACTAAGTTTTGATTGATTGAGTTTTGAGTGATTGATGGTATTAATCACTTCTCTTTATTTAAGCATAAATAAAGAGAATTGATTAATAGATAAAATATTGGATCAAATGATTTTGATTCGTTAGAAAAACTTCCATCGAGTCTCTGCACCTATCCCTCTCTAGGAGGAAAACTTTTGCTCCTAGAAACCAGATTTGGCTCAGGATTGCCCATTCAAAATATATATCCAAGGGTTCCCTGGATTTGGAAGCTATCACTTAGTACGTTTCCATACCAAGGCTCAATTCGATCAAGTCCGTAGCGTCTACCAATTCCGCCATATCCCCGTTCTCGGAAAATGAGATTAAAGTGTAATCTATCTCCTTCTACTATTTCTCTTTTATAAGAATCATTAATTAGATATTAATCTAATGGGCGGCATAAATGTACCTTTTTACTCCCCTCTCTCTCGCCATCTCTACTTTCTGGCTGAGAATCATTATATTGTTTCTGTATTTTAAATGCAATGTGGTTATTTACTCTTTTCTAATTAGAAATAATGAAACGGTCACTATCAGTTGACTTTTTGTTCTCTTTCCCCCCCTAAAAAAAAAAATTGAAATTAAAGCAAGATTTCAATCTAATCTGGATTGCGCTATTGAGTCTAGAATAGCTATAATTGTTAAGATCCCAAATGAATTATGGATCGTGCACCCAATGAGTATTGGGTTATATCTCCCATTAATGCCTGCTTAGCTCAGAGGTTAGAGCATCGCACTTGTAATGCGATGGTCATCGGTTCGATCCCGATAGCTGGCTCTTTTACGTTCTTCTTCCGTTGGTTTCCCTATAACCAACAATATTTGTTTAGGACCAAAGAATATGAAGAAAACTCTTTATCTTTCAATCGTTGGTCCACCAAGTAAGTTTCCACTAGTTAAGGGGATTAATTATTGGAGAAATCCAAAAGGATTTGCTCCGATCCAAACAAAATTGGAAACATTTTGTTCTTCGTATAAAATCATTCAAGTATTCGTACGGTTTATACTATTCCTCTTTCCAGCACTATATTTTTTTTTCATTTCGCTAAGGAGTTTTTTTATGTCCCGTTATCGAGGACCTCGTATAAAACTAATACGTCGTCTGAACAATTTACCAGGGCTTACCAAATATAGAAGAGTTGATCGTGAGAAAGAGAAAAAATCTCGATATCGTATCCGCCTAGAAGAAAAACAAAAAGTGCGTTTTCATTACGGACTGACAGACCGACAATTACTTCAATATGTTCGTATTGCTAGAAGAGCCAAAGGCTCCACGGGACAGGTCCTATTGCAATTACTTGAAATGCGTTTGGATAATATTCTTTTTCGATTGGGTATGGCTCTCACCATTCCCGGAGCCAGACAATTGGTTAACCATAGACATATTCTGGTCAATGGCCGTATGGTAGATATACCGAGTTATCGTTGCAACCCCAAAGATGTGATTACTATAAAAGATCGAAAAAGATCGATGAATATCATTAATAAAAATTTGGATCTGTCCCAAAAACATCAAGAAAAATCGAGACTTATCTCTAAGAGAATCATTAATCGGAAATTTATTCTCTTTTTCCGATTTAAAAAACATTATATGAAGCATACAGTGCCATTTCATTTGACTCTTGATTCGTCACGATATAAAGGAGTAGTTAACTATAAAGGAATAGTTAATCGAATAATAGATAGTACAGGGATTGGTTTAAACATTAATGAGTTGTTGGTCATAGAGTATTTTTCCCGTCGAGCCTAAATTGAGAATTGAAAATGAAGGATTTCTGGATATCTGGGCAATTACGCCCTTCTCCCTTCTCCCTTCTCTCTACTCTCCCAAAGTACGCAAATAGAAAGTAGGCAAATAGATAGAATTGTTTCGTGATTTGGGTAAATCAATATTCTAAAATCATTCTGTAGGTTACATTATAATTTTGTTATTCATGATACATTTATTGTCCCCCCCCCTTTTCTTTCAATATTTTTTTACTTTCCCATACCGTTGTTTATTTTCTTACACCAATTGCTGTATAACAGGATAGAACGGGAGTTGCGGGACAATGAGATAAACCCATTGGATTGTTATTCAACAGATCAGGAAAATGATGGAAAAGAGAATAAGGTAAAGATACGGAAAGAGAGGGATTCGAACCCTCGGTAAACGTAAGCCTACATAGCAGTTCCAATGCTACGCCTTGAACCACTCGGCCATCTTTCCTATGAGATGCTATGCCTTGGGTATAATCAATCAAAATTCAATTAAAGTAGTGGATAGCAAATTATTTTTAGAGATTCTATTTGTTCATATATGCAAAAACTTCTGCGGGAATAGAGTATTTGTTCAATCCCCGAAAAGACAAAAGGACATTTTACCAAACTTCCTCCTATTTTTGGAAATCCTCCTTTTTCTTTCTCAATCTGTCGATCTTATCTTATCCGGATTTATTATATGATCAAATTGGTAAATTTCTATAAATCCACTAATCCATTCCATATGAAAAATGATATAATCATGATGATTCTTTATCATCATCGTGTCTGGCTAAGAATCGATTGGTCATGATCCGTCGTGCAAATTCTATCATAATAACCCTATTTTTTTTTTATCTATAGTCTTTAACCCTGTATAAAAGAAAGATTTTTTGAATAGGGGATTCTCTATTGTCCATCCGTCAATAGAATGAACATACTTTCCGGGTATTTTCATTCTATTCCTATTCAGAATAATGAATTTGAAATGTGCGTATATTTACGATTGGAAAATATATTTATTTTTTTTATGGTATTGCGCACCGGAAAATAATTTTGTTCATGGGATCATTTCCATATGGGAATGAAGGAAATTTTGAAATCTCTAATTAACTATGCCTAGATCTCAGAAAAATTACAATTTTATCGATAAGACGTTCACAATTGTAGCGGATATATTATTGCAAATAATCCCGATGGCTTCAGGGGAAAAAGAGGCATTTACTTATTACAGAGATGGTGTGATTTGAATCATTTTATCTTTTTTTTTATCCTTTTGCAAAAAGGGATTCAAGATATTGAGTCAAACAAAACTTACGCTTAGTGAAGGTGACTTTTAAACATAGAACAATCCCTTCTGTCGTGTATCCCCGATTGATGCAGCCTTAGATGCTTTGATCTTCTGAGATTCTGGTATCAAACGAAAGGTTACACCTATGTGATAGACCTTAACGGTCAAACCTATCGGATAGGCACGCATAGAGGAAAAAGCACTACGTGTGGTAATCGACAACACAAACGCTTCGTTATGATACACATTACTCCCCCTTTTTTTTTGTTCTAAGGGGCTAATAGAAATGGTTGGGACAACAAACACCCATCTCGTTTGTACTTCGGATACCGATATCATAGAACCATCGGAGATTGTTGAAGTGACTAATCCCAGAAAATACGCTGCGTTAAGAACAAAGAAATTGTTAGAGGTTCTATTTGTAATGCTAAGATGTTTGGTGTTAAGAAAAGAATCTTTGCAAGAAGGATGGCTAGAGATTTATTGCCAATACACTAGCCCCTATCAATTCATAATATAGGGTCTTTTCCAATTTCACGGATTACTTCCCTCAATATGTAGAAAAAGGAGGAGCCGTATGAGGTGAAAATCTCATGTACGGTTTTGAAGCGGAGATCATTTCGATTAAATGAACGACCGTCACGGATGTCAGCTCAATCCGAAGGAGAATATGCGGAAGCTTTACAAAATTATTATGAAGCTATGCGACCGGAAATTGATCCTTATGATCGAAGTTATATACTATATAATATAGGTCTTATCCACACGAGTAATGGGGAGCATACCAAGGCTTTGGAATATTATTTCCAGGCATTGGAACGAAACCCGTCTTTACCACAAGCTCTTAATAATACGGCCTTGATCTGTCATTACGTGCGGCTATCTGTACTATAGAATGAATTCGTTTAGAACTACTACGGAGAACGACAGAAGAAGAGGCTTTCTACATATGCACCGTCCAAAGTCACGGGGTTTATCAGCTGTGGGAAAAAAGAACATTCCTCATAGGAGCCCAAATAGGAATGGATAAATAGAGCCTCCATATTCCATGGATAAAATCATTCAATTGATAGGGAAAGCACCATAAAGATCAATTATTGAAAGTTTGGGCTGATACGATCAAATCTGCTCATTGACAAAAATAAGGAATCAACTTATGTAATAAAGTAGATTTACTAAACTATTGAGCAGTGGTGTAGCATCAGATCCTAAAGATGTAAAGTACTCGCCTACCAGTTAGAAACGGAAAGTACTCTTAAAAATTTCTATACAGAAGTGAGATAGTTACCTCTCAAAAAGACTTCTATTTGGATAATCTGAAGTAGATATCTTCGTTTATATACTTCATCTTTCTGGGGGTGGGAGAAAAGAGAAAACCTGATTATTGATTGAAAGTGAGGTTTGAAACTCATGTCATTGACCCTTTCTGGCCCTTTGGTTAACTCTAACCCATTGCCACAGAACAGAATAGTGAATTGAGCCGTATGAGGTAGGAAACTCTCAAGTACGGTTCTATGGGAGGAAGACTTTTATAAGTTGACCTATCCCGACCGAGGAGAACAGGCCATTCGACAGGGAGATCCTGAAATTGCGGAGGCTTGGTTCAATCAAGCTGCTGAGTATTGGAAACAAGCTATAGCGCTTGCCCCAAGCAACTACATCGAAGCACAAAATTGGTTAAAGATTACGGGGCGCTTTGGAGAATGAGAATCTCTGGTATGATCATACCAGAGAAATCGTTGGGATTATTTCGGAAGAAATCAATGGAATTATTTCATTGTAATTTCTCGAATTAGTCCTCCAACTGCATTGGCTTCTCATATCCTTGGAATATATTGACAATATAACAAGGAATACCTTTTGTGGATCGTTAATGAGAGAGATCTTTTGAATAAGGCCAAATCCATCCGGGGATGTCTTTTATTAATGATCCATGAATAATAAAAAGTTATCGTTATTCGTAAATGTGATCTGCGGGGGGTCCAGATATATGGGTAAATAAATCTGGATATGAATATAATAATGATCATTACACCAATAAATAGGTTTTTACGTTGGGCCGAATGATAAACGTTTTTCCAAACCCATAACGGTCCATTGGGCACATATTAGATATGTCATAATAAATTTGAACACCTGCCTCAGATCGACTTCCTATCATAGTTGCTCTAGTCATGAACTGGGAAATAAATAAAGAAAGGAACGAGTTGAGAACATATATATATATATCATTCAATAATTCCTTCCTGTTGGTGGGTTTTTCTTATGTCTCGTCTGGAAAGAGGGGAACTCAATGACTATTCGTTCACCGGAAACAGAAGTAAAGATCGTGGTGGAGAGGGATCCTATTAAAACCTCTTTTGAAAAATGGGCCAAACCTGGTCATTTCTCAAAGACGCTAACTAAGGGGCCTAATACTACCACTTGGATCTGGAATCTACATGCTGATGCTCACGATTTTGATAGCCATACCAATGATTTGGAAGAGATCTCTCGCAAAGTATTTAGTGCTCATTTTGGCCAACTAGCCATCATCTTTATTTGGCTAAGCGGGATGTACTTTCACGGCGCTCGTTTCTCCAATTATGAGGCATGGTTGAGCGATCCTATTCACATCAAACCGAGTGCTCAGGTAGTTTGGCCAATAGTGGGTCAAGAAATTTTGAATGGGGATGTAGGCGGAGGTTTTCGAGGAATACAAATAACCTCCGGATTCTTCCAGATTTGGCGAGCATCAGGAATAACTAGTGAATTACAACTTTACTGCACCGCAATTGGTGCATTGATCTTTGCAGCGTTAATGCTTTTTGCTGGTTGGTTCCATTATCACAAAGCTGCTCCAAAATTAGCTTGGTTTCAAGATGTAGAATCCATGTTGAACCATCATTTAGCAGGGTTACTAGGACTTGGATCTCTATCTTGGGCAGGACACCAAGTACATGTTTCTTTACCTATTAACCAACTTCTAGATGCTGGAGTTGATCCTAAAGAGATACCGCTTCCTCATGAATTTATTTTAAATCGCGATCTTTTAGCCCAACTCTTTCCCAGTTTTGCTGAGGGGTTGACCCCATTTTTCACCTTGAATTGGGGGGAATATTCGGATTTTTTGACTTTTCGTGGAGGACTCAATCCGGTAACAGGAGGTCTATGGCTGACCGATACTGCACATCATCATTTGGCTATTGCAATTCTTTTTATTATTGCTGGTCATATGTATAGGACTAATTGGAGTATTGGCCATAGCCTCAAGGAAATTTTGGAAGCTCATAAAGGCCCATTTACAGGAGAGGGTCATAGAGGTCTTTACGAGATCTTAACTACCTCGTGGCATGCTCAATTAGCTCTTAACCTAGCTATGTTAGGATCTTTAACTATTGTTGTAGCTCACCACATGTATTCCATGCCTCCCTATCCATACCTTGCTATTGACTATGGTACACAACTCTCTCTGTTCACACACCATATGTGGATTGGCGGGTTTCTGATAGTTGGGGCTGCTGCACATGCAGCTATTTTTATGGTAAGAGACTATGATCCAACTACTCAATACAACAATCTATTAGATCGTGTTCTTAGACATCGTGATGCAATTGTATCACACCTCAACTGGGCATGTATATTCTTAGGCTTCCATAGCTTTGGTTTGTATATTCATAATGATACTATGAGCGCTTTAGGGCGTCCTCAAGATATGTTTTCAGATACTGCTATACAATTACAACCCATTTTTGCTCAATGGATACAAAACACTCATGCTTCAGCACCTAGTTTAACAGCTCCTGATGCTACAGCGAGCACGAGCTTAACCTGGGGGGGCGGTGATTTGGTAGCAGTAGGTAATAAAGTGGCTTTGTTACCTATTCCATTAGGAACCGCGGACTTTTTGGTACATCATATTCATGCTTTTACTATCCATGTGACTGTATTAATATTACTTAAAGGTGTCTTATTTGCCCGTAGCTCTCGTTTAATACCCGATAAAGCAAATCTTGGGTTTCGCTTTCCTTGTGACGGACCTGGGAGGGGAGGAACATGCCAAGTATCTGCCTGGGATCATGTTTTCCTGGGGTTATTCTGGATGTACAATGCAATTTCAGTAGTAATATTCCATTTTAGCTGGAAAATGCAGTCCGATGTTTGGGGTAGTATAAGTGATCAAGGAGTGGTAACTCATATCACGGGAGGAAACTTTGCGCAGAGTTCTATTACAATTAACGGGTGGCTTCGCGACTTTTTATGGGCACAAGCCTCTCAGGTAATCCAATCTTATGGTTCCTCATTATCTGCATATGGTCTTTTATTCTTAGGTGCTCATTTTGTTTGGGCATTTAGTTTAATGTTCTTATTCAGTGGCCGTGGGTATTGGCAAGAACTCATTGAATCTATCGTTTGGGCTCATAACAAACTGAAGGTTGCTCCTGCTATCCAGCCCAGAGCCTTGAGCATTGTCCAAGGACGCGCTGTAGGAGTAGCCCATTACCTTCTGGGTGGAATCGTCACAACATGGGCGTTCTTCCTAGCAAGAATTATTGCAGTAGGATAATGGCTAGGAGGATTTGAAAAGCATTATGGCATCAAGATTTCCAAAGTTCAGCCAAGGCTTGGCCCAGGACCCAACTACTCGTCGTATTTGGTTTGGTATTGCTACCGCACATGATTTTGAGAGTCATGATGATATGACCGAGGAACGCCTTTATCAGAACATTTTTGCTTCTCATTTCGGTCAATTAGCCATAATCTTTCTTTGGACCTCTGGTAATTTGTTCCATGTGGCTTGGCAAGGCAATTTCGAAGCGTGGGTACACGACCCCTTACATGTAAGACCTATCGCTCATGCAATTTGGGATCCTCATTTTGGTCAACCTGCTGTAGAAGCCTTTACCCGAGGGGGTGCTCCCGGTCCGGTCAATATTGCTTATTCTGGTGTTTATCAGTGGTGGTATACCATTGGCTTACGCACTAATGAAGATCTGTATACTGGAGCTCTTTTCTTACTATTTATTTCTGCGCTTTTTTTAATAGCGGGTCGGCTCCATCTACAACCTCGATGGAAACCAAGTGTTTCATGGTTTAAAAATGCCGAATCTCGCCTCAATCATCATTTGTCGGGGCTCTTCGGAGTCAGTTCTTTGGCTTGGACGGGGCATTTGATTCATGTAGCTATTCCTGAATCAAGGGGGGAGCACATTAGATGGGGTAATTTCTTAAATGTATTACCACATCCCCAGGGTTTAGAACCCCTTTTTACAGGTCAGTGGAATCTTTATGCTCAAAATGCTGATTCCAGCAGTCACTTATTCGGTACCTCACAAGGGGCGGGAACTGCTATTCTAACTCTTCTCGGAGGGTTCCACCCACAAACCCAAAGTTTGTGGCTGACTGATATCGCTCACCATCATTTAGCTATTGCGTTTGTTTTTCTCATTGCTGGTCATATGTATAGAACCAACTTTGGGATCGGACACAGTATAAAAGATATTTTAGAAGCGCATATTCCTCCGAGAGGTCTATTAGGCCGCGGACATAAAGGTCTTTATAACACAATCAATAACTCTCTTCACTTTCAATTGGGTCTTGCTCTAGCTTCTTTGGGGGTTATTACCTCCTTAGTAGCTCAACACATGTATTCTTTGCCTGCTTATGCATTCATAGCACAAGACTTCACTACCCAAGCTGCATTGTATACTCATCATCAATACATTGCCGGATTCATTATGACAGGAGCATTTGCTCATGGAGCTATATTCCTCATTAGGGATTATAATCCAGAACAAAATAAGGATAATGTATTGGCCAGAATGTTGGAGCATAAGGAAGCTATAATATCCCATCTAAGTTGGGCTAGTTTATTCCTAGGGTTCCATACCTTGGGACTTTATGTTCATAATGATGTTATGCTTGCTTTTGGTACTCCGGAAAAACAAATCTTGATCGAGCCTATATTTGCTCAGTGGATACAATCTGCTCATGGTAAAACCTTATATGGTTTTGATGTACTCTTATCCTCAGCGAATGATCCTGCATTCAATGCCGGTAAAAGCATATGGTTACCAGGTTGGTTGAATGCTATTAATGATAATAGTAATTCACTGTTCTTAACAATTGGTCCTGGAGACTTTTTGGTTCATCATGCTATTGCTCTAGGTTTGCATACAACTACACTAATTTTAGTGAAAGGTGCTTTAGATGCCCGCGGTTCTAAGCTAATGCCAGATAAGAAAGATTTTGGTTATAGTTTTCCTTGTGATGGTCCAGGGCGGGGAGGTACTTGCGATATCTCGGCCTGGGATGCTTTTTATTTGGCAGTATTCTGGATGTTGAATACCATTGGATGGGTTACTTTCTATTGGCATTGGAAGCATATCACATTATGGCAGGGTAATGTAGCTCAATTTAATGAGTCTTCCACTTATTTAATGGGGTGGTTAAGAGATTATCTCTGGTTAAACTCTTCACAACTTATTAATGGATACAATCCTTTTGGGATGAACAGTTTATCTGTCTGGGCGTGGATGTTCTTATTCGGACATCTTGTTTGGGCTACTGGATTCATGTTTCTTATTTCCTGGCGTGGATATTGGCAGGAACTCATTGAAACTCTCGCATGGGCTCATGAACGCACACCGTTGGCTAATTTAATTCGATGGAGGGATAAGCCAGTAGCTCTTTCCATTGTTCAAGCACGATTGGTTGGATTAGCCCACTTTTCCGTAGGTTATATATTCACCTATGCAGCTTTTTTAATTGCCTCTACATCGGGCAAATTTGGTTAATTCTTTTTCACCAAATCAAGTAAGTATTAAGATTATGGATATATTGAATAATTTGATATATCTATAATCTCTCTGCATAGAAAGAAAGAGGTAATCAACCTCATATTTCTTCATCTTAAATCTGATCTCTATTTTTTATTCCTGTATACTAACTGGTAGAAATTATGACAAGAAAATGTCTCATTCAGAGAGAGAAAAAGAAACAAAGATTGGAACATAAATACAAATTAATTCGTCAATCCTTGAAGAGAGAGATAAGAGAAGTTTCATCATTGGATGAAAAATTGGAAATTCATAGAAAATTACAATCTTCACCACGTAATAGTGCACCCACACGTCTTCATCGCCGTTGTTCTTCGACTGGAAGACCTAGAGCCAACTATAGAGACTTTGCATTGTCCGGATATATATTGCGCGAGAGAGCTCACGCATGTTTGTTGCCCGGGGTAACCAAATCGAGTTGGTAGGAGGAAAAAAATATTTTTAGGGTTATGAAAACGTCTCTTGCCCTCTATATATAGAGGAAGGGAAGAGACGTTTTCAACGGTTGTTGGGTGTGCACGTTACATGTATTGTATAATACAAAAAATCATGGGATAAATAGGATATCCCATGATAGCGCGGGGTAGAGCAGTTTGGTAGCTCGCAAGGCTCATAACCTTGAAGTCACGGGTTCAAATCCCGTCTCCGCTAGAATACAAGAAGTTTTTGTTAAAAGGGCATTCTCCGTGGAGAATGGAATGAGAAGTCTCAAAAAGATATGATCAACCCAAGAACTATTCCTTTGCCCTATTCCATTTTTTTGATGGGCGGGTAGCGGGGATCGAACCCGCATCTTCTCCCTGGCAAAGAGAAATTTTACCATTAAACCATACCCACATTTGACTCGTTCTTGGTATCAATAGTATATATATACTATTTATGCATAGGTTTATTTTATGCAATAATGGGGAAATAGCCCCCCCCCTTGAGCACTTTCATTTGGGTTCTTGGGACTTGTCTGAAATGCCCTTCCGAACTATAATGTCCTCCGGGGAGGGGAGGAGTTCAACCCAAAAGATCTTAGAAAATATCTAAGATATAAAAGAATTAAGGATACCTACTAAAAGTACTAATCCAATCCATAATGATACACCTGAAAATAAAAAATTTTTGCTACTTGACCAACCATTAGGAGAGGCAAGTGCGACAGGTACACCAATCACTAGCAGAATTGAAATTGCAATTAATGCAAACACAGACGATTGGAAAGCAATAGTCATGGTTGTAATCTTAAAAGTTTCCAACAGATTCAATAAACTATACCATCCGATCCCTGTCCGGTCAAATTGTAATCAAATGCACTACGGGTTCTATTCGATCAGAAATTCCTCGATCTTAAAAACTACTTTTTTTATCAATCTTATTTTATTTGATTGGTAGGGAAAAGATAAAAAATTTCGTTTTATTTTGACATTGTGAAAATATCATTACAACATAGATAGATATAACTATTAATATGTACGCAGAGAGATGCACCTCTGCATCTTTGATAGAATATGCATCTATGCGTATGTCATATGCATACATGGATATATGCATGTCTAATTATGACATTAGATATATAGCCTTCGGATATTATATGAAGGAGCAAAAACTAAGTGGTCTTCGCCCGGGAGAGATGGCCGAGTGGTTGATGGCTCCGGTCTTGAAAACCGGTATAGTTCAAAACTATCGAGGGTTCGAATCCCTCTCTCTCCTTTTGTTCGTTGAACAATTCGACTCATCAATCCAGTATCAAAAAAAAAGGCTTGGCTATCTATCTATATATCGATATAGATAGATAGCTCGAGTATAGCGAAGCTACAAGGATTCAGTTAGTTGGAAGGAAAATAGCTGAAATATATCCCGCCTGCCAACATTGACAATCAAATTCAATTGGTTTGATTTTAATATGGACCAGTTTTATCACTTGTTTAATTAAGTGGGGTCATGGAAAGAACAGGTTCAAAATCACGATCAATTCCTTTCTCAAATCCCGCTGCAGCTGCACGAGCCCTTCCTGCATGCCACAAATGACCTACGAAGAAAAAAAATCCCAAAACAAAATGGGAGGTGGCTAACCAACTTCGGGGAGAGACATAATTTACCGCATTAATTTCGGTAGCTACGCCACCCACGGAATTCAAAGAACCTAAGGGAGCGTGAGTCATATATTCTGCCGAACGTCGTTCTTGCCAGGGCTGTATATCCTTTTTCAATTTACTCAAGTCCAACCCATTAGGGCCCCTTAGGGGTTCCAACCAAGGGGCACGGAGATCCCAAAAGCGCATTGTTTCTCCTCCAAAGATAATTTCTCCAGTAGGAGAACGCATAAGATATTTACCTAAACCAGTAGGTCCCTGGGCAGATCCCACACTAGCTCCAAGCCGTTGATCTCTTACTAGAAAAGTAAATGCTTGAGCTTGAGAGGCCTCTGGGCCAGTAGGCCCATAGAATTCACTAGGATAAGCTGTATTGTTGAACCAAACGAAACAACAAGCAATGAAACCAAACACAGCGAGAGCGCCTAGGCTATAGGACAAGTAAGCTTCTCCGGACCATACAAACGCACGGCGAGCCCATGCAAAAGGTTTTGTTAAGATATGCCATATACCGCCGAAGATACAAATCGAACCTAACCATACATGTCCCCCGATTATATCTTCTAGATTGTCTACGCTAACGATCCATCCCTCTCCTCCAAAAGGGGACTTAAGTAAATAACCAAATATAACACTTGGGTTAAGTGTTATGTTTGTAATTTTTCTTACATCTCCACCGCCGGGAGCCCAGGTATCATATACACCACCGAAATACAAAGCCTTGAGCACTAGGAGGAAAGCGCCAGCACCTAGCAAGATTAGGTGAATACCCAAAATTGTGGTCATTTTGTTCCTATCTTTCCATACATAACCAAAGAATGGAAAAGATTCCTCCAAAGTTTCGGGTCCGACGAGTGCATGATAAATACCACCAAAACCTAAAACTGCGGAAGAAATTAAGTGAAGTACTCCAGATACAAAGTAGGGGAAAGTGTCCACAATTTCCCCACCAGGACCGACTCCCCATCCTAGAGTAGCTAGATGGGGAAGTAAAATCAATCCTTGTTCATACATAGGCTTTTCCGGTACAAAATGAGCCACTTCAAATAGGTTCATTGCTCCGGCCCAGAATACAATTAATCCGGCATGAGCAACATGAGCCCCAAGTAATTTACCCGACAAATTGATAAGCCGCGCATTACCAGCCCACCAAGCAAAACCAGTGCTTTCTTGGTCACGACCAGCTAAAGCTAGGGTTCCATTAAAGAGCGTTTCCACGGGGTAGAACCTCCTCAGGGAATATAAGGTTTTCATGAGGCTGATCCTGAGCTGCCATCCAAGCACGAATACCTTCGTTCAAGAGAATATTTTTTGTGTAGAAAGTCTCAAATTCAGGATCTTCTGCTGCACGGATCTCCTGGGAAACAAAATCATAGGCACGTAAGTTTAGAGCTAGACCAACTACGCCAATGGCACTCATCCATAAACCGGTCACTGGCACAAATAACATGAAGAAATGTAACCAACGTTTATTGGAAAAAGCAACCCCAAATATTTGGGACCAGAACCGGTTAGCAGTTACCATTGAATAAGTCTCTTCAGCTTGAGTTGGGTTAAAAGCACGGAATGTATTTGCACCATCACCGTCTTCAAATAAAGTATTTTCTACGGTGGCACCGTGAATAGCGCATAGAAGAGCAGCACCCAATACTCCGGCAACTCCCATCATATGAAAAGGATTCAAGGTCCAATTATGAAAGCCCTGAAAAAAGAGGATGAAGCGGAAAATAGCCGCTACACCGAAACTAGGCGCGAAGAACCAACCAGACTGACCTAAGGGATAGATCAGGAATACAGAAACAAAAACAGCAATCGGGGCAGAGAACGCAATTGCATTATAAGGTCTCAATTGTACAGATCGAGCGAGTTCAAATTGGCGTAACATGAAGCCTATTAGACCAAAAGCACCATGAAGAGCAACAAAGGTCCATAGGCCACCTAATTGGCACCAACGAGTAAAATCTCCTTGTGCTTCGGGACCCCATAATAGCAGCAAAGAATGCGCTAAACTATTAGCTGGAGTAGAAACTGCAGCAGTCAAAAAATTACAACCTTCCAAATAGGAACTGGCCAATCCGTGAGTATACCATGAAGTCACAAAGGTTGTACCCGTGAACCATCCACCTAGGGCAAAATAGGCACAAGGAAAAAGCAATAGACCGGACCAACCCACAAAAACAAAACGGTCTCTGCGTAGCCAGTCATCCATAGTATCAAATAAAGTTTTTTCTTCTTTGGAAGACTTTCCAAGGGCTATAGTCATAATAATCCTCCTATTTAGCTATTTCGACCATTTCCGAGCACCCTATCTAATAGTAGAATCAAAAGGTATACGAAGGTTCGCCCATCTATGGGCAATTCTTCATCCATGATCCCTTTCAACAAAATGGGCCCAAAGATTCCTTGTTGGCATAGAGATTCCTGAACTGGACCAATCCAATATTGGTAAATGCGGGATAACCCGAAGTTTTGATATTCAGTTTTTGAATGATCTTCAAATCACTTGAAGAATGCAATAACGGAAACGGAACAACTTGCGGGGGGGGGCAGGTGAGCTTTTTGCGTCTTCCCAGTTCTTCAACAGATTCTATTCACAATATTCATTCGATTCAATATTTTTGATTCATTCTTAGTTCTCCTTCTAGATTGACGAAATTAATACGAATTTTTATATAAATCTCATAGATAAATCTCTATGTTCATTTTTTAACACTACATTTTTGATGTGAGCGAATAGGAACAAGAAGGAGTAGATATTTTTATAACTCATGGAGTTAAATAAAATAACTCCATTCGTTCTTCTCCTTCTATATGAAGGAGAAAGCAGAGCATTCAGTCCACAAACAAATATTGGGTTCTTCCATCAAAAATTAAGACAATTCCGATGGAATTTAAGATTCGCTTTCAAAATGCCCCTCAAATTTCAATATCAGAATAGCTCATATATTCATAACTCAATAGGTCAGGTTCACTTACTTCTCCCTCTTCTTTACTTCTTTTTATCTGTAAGAAGTAGGATACAAAAAATGTAGAATACTTTCGTAGTATGGCATTAGGCTTCCATAATATATGCCTCAAAAATGAGGAAGATGAAGAAAACTATGCCTAATCTTAAACCATTGCTCATCCTATAGCAGCAATAGGAAGAACAAAGTTTTTATTGCTATGGATAGTAATAAGTCCTTATTAATATTAGATGTTTTATTCTATCATAACAAACATTAACCCTAATACCCATTATAACGGGTGGTCATTGTCTCAGTATTCTGCTTTAATCTCGCCTGTCCATTGAAAAAAGAAAGGCTTACTTGTAAGAACCTTTAAAGGAGCCCTTTATCGGGCTTGAACCGATGACTTACGCCTTACCATGGCGTTACTCTACCACTGAGTTAAAAGGGCTTGTGCTCATTTCATTTCATTATGAATTAATTAGTCTACTACATATCTGGTATATATGAGTATACCAAAATGGATCCGCGGATAAATAAATTTGCGGGTAGATATCGATCTACTTAATTGTTCGCCAGGGCCGATCATGTTTTAATCGTATCAATAATTTCTAATTAAACCTATTAGAATAATAAATTGATGGAGCTATTTCTATTTAATCTGGTCATAAAAGGGTGACATCTGTACCCTACAATTGTCACTATACGTTCCATTACTTCTCAACCTATGGGAGGGTAATCTTATTAAGATTTTTAACGGGATTACCCTTATCCTACCCGTCTGTCTATCACGACGATCTACGGACGAGATTTTTTACATCAGAGAGAGTTTGATATTTCCAATATTGATTATTCGGAAATAACCAGTTTTGATAAGCTGTGCCCTATTCTGATCTGTTCTATGTGGGCCATTATTGGATCAGGACCCTTTTGATCGATTTTTTAACAGATCTAATCTCGAGTAAATAACTTTGAAGAAAAAGCCTTAGGTTCAGAAGGAACAAATATACCTCCCTTGCTCCTCCAAAACCAATTGAAATTCCGTAATATGGCTAATCAAAGGGATCCTTATTAATATAAACGCAATATCGGGGCATTTCCCTCAATAATTTTGCCTCACACCATTGTTCAACCTTTTGGTTCAATGGGACGTATAGGTATATTTGTACCAATGCGCAAACGATGCTGTGATCATTATAGATCGATATCTATAAACAACTCCCTATTTGGGTGAACTTTTTATTTCTTAGCAAAAAAAATTCATGAACAATAGAATAAGAGGAATGTTAAATCACTAACATACATAAGATTAGTTCTTTTTTGCTTCTACTGTTGACAATTTTATAGAGATTTGAATATAATTATGATAGGCGGGCCCCTATCGTCTAGTGGCCCAGGACATCTCTCTTTCAAGGAGGCAACGGGGATTCGACTTCCCCTAGGGGTATTATGCTATAAAGTCTTTAGCCTACCATACAAAATGAGTATTCTAAAGACTTTGAATTTATGGTTCCTGGGTCGATGCCCGAGTGGTTCATGGGGACGGACTGTAAATTCGTTGTGCAATATGCCGACGCTGGTTCAAATCCAGCTCGACCCAATATAAACATGGTCCCTCCATAATAGATTTATGTAAGTCTCTGGCATCGAGAAAGCGTAGTTCGTTTTTTAACTCCTGATGTATCTGTGTTTTATGCATATATGCATGTATATGCATAGACCTAATGGAACGAAGTGATACTTCTTCGAGGAAATGAACATCCAATGTTTTATTGATTCGGAGTAACATAATGTATTACTGCAGATTAGTTGGCAGGCGATCTATTGGGATTGTAGTTCAATTGGTTAGAGTACCGCCCTGTCAAGACGGAAGTTGCGGGTTCGAGCCCCGTCAGTCCCGGTCGAATTGAATAAGTGTACCCTTTTTTCTTATCCTCGTTCCTAGATAAATTAGAACTTTTCCTTTTCTTTATGTTGGTGGGAGCTACGTAAAAAGGGTGCATCAGGATAAATGGAATTTTCACGCGGGAGAATTCCTGTTCTGTCTGTCGTTTGTTTTTAGGGCTAATAACAGCTATTAGCCGATACAAAGTCTTGCTATAGACTATTGTCATGTCTAAGTATAACTCAAGGTAGTTACATATGATTCTTCTATTCAATCAATAGAACCCATTTCATGCTAGACCGTTATGAATAAAGGATAATAGCATGTTATACTATTTCACTTCTATTGAAGAATCAATGAAATTTGTTAGTAGATTCCGTTAATCTAATTGATCCTATTGATTGAACCTCATCCTTTAAGGATTCAATCCATTTTGGGGATCATAAAAAATATATGAGATCAAATCTCGAGTTATTGTAAAACGAAGGGAAAATCAATCATGGAAGTAAATATTCTTGCATTTCTTGCTGTTGCATTGTTCATTTCAGTCCCTACTGCTTTTCTAATCATTATTTACGTAAAAACGATCAGTGGAAGCAATTAACTTGTATGAAAATACAGTGCTTTTTGATCACTAAAGCATCTAGAAATGTTATGGATCATGAGGCGGAAAAAAGTGATAGAGGCCCCGGGTAGAGATTAATGTGTATAAGTAGTAAGTACTACTTATACACATTAATCTCTAGAGCAATTAATAAATAATTGCTTGGATAACAATTAGGCCTAATAAGAAATCAAGGCTAGTAGCTTTTTTTATTTAGTTATTCCACAACTGTTGTGTAAACAGAACAGAGGTGTAGGTTATGAATATGTTGTTAACATATTCATAATAGTCTTTTTTACAGATCCCTTAATAGTACATAGTGGATATGAAACTGTAAATTACATAAGAAAAAACAGTTTCTATGGGATAGAAAGGATCTATGACTAAGACGGATCAACGCAAGCAATGTGCACGTTTAAGTTTCTCCAGGCTAGAAAGGGTTTACATTGAATCGGATCAATTTTCAATTATCCGATGAAAACATATTAAAAACGTACACTATTTTGTTTTGATTCCAGCTATTCCTATATATTAGTTCTATATATAACTAATATTTTTACGATAACTCTTATCGTAAAAATATTATTCTTCGTTGAAGTCGAATAGAACTATGGACTCATCCTAGGGAAGAGAAGAACTAGTTGAATGAGTGAGGAAGAATGCAAGAGTAAAATCCAAGAAAGATTAGGGTAAATCTCTCTCTGCATATCCGCAAAGGATAAGCTTCATAAATAAAAGAATATATTATTTTAGCTATATCACCGAGGATTCAGTATTACGTACGAGATCTTTATGAAACTGGAAATATTATCATTTCAGAATGATTTGAAACGAGGCAATTGCTTAGAAAATGAACTATATATATATATTATAATCCACTTCTACCCCATACTACGAGTGAAAGCGAAAATGTAAAAACTACCATTAGAGCAGCCCAAGCGATATCGACTATATCCATACCAATGCCTCAATTTGCAAAAATAATAATATGATAATCATTAATTACTGATGATAAGAGAACTAATCAGGATAGTGCAAAGTGTAAATCATCCACCTTCCCATTTAAAACTGACTAGTAAATATTAGATATTTAGCATTCCATTTGTTTATTAGAACTAGTTACTATAAACTATCTATAGTATCGCATATCCACGACAAAAAGAAACAACATTCTATAGGTTCTATTGGGTAATATGGGGCAGCACAAGTTATCCGCAAAAATGATGGAATGGAAAATTCCCATCCCAGTTTTTTTGCTTTTATTCTGCTCTATTTACTGTTCACTCTAACATTTACTGTTCACTCTAACATAGTGAGGGGGCACTCGGATTTGAATCCAAGGTAGAATATTTTGAGTCCCCTGACCACTAGGTTTTGTCGTATAGGGAATTGGCAGTGCCCCTATCAATAATGCGTGTCGTATGGGGTCGGATAGAGGGGTTACAGTATCCCTTCAACTTTCTCATATTGGCAATCTAATACCAATAGGGGCAAATATTCAATATAGAATAAAGAATAGGCGACACCCAGATTCGAACTGGGGATGGGAGATTTGCAGTCTCCTGCCTTACCGCTTGGCCATGTCACCAATCATAGATCCGCATTTCTTTCTCGATTAAAGGATAATAGGAAATCCTTGCTTGAGTCAACTAGAAAAGAAATAAAAAGTCTCAAGGGACCTTTTCCTTTTCTTATAATTTTAGAATGATCTATCTGGATATGGGTGGAATTCCACGGGATATAGTGAACGAAATATACATCTCAATTTCTGTCAGATTGATTCATATGGATCAATAAGAAATCATTAACGAAATAAACTTCTGAATTTATGGACGATAAACTTCCAATGCGCTTAGATGGAAATAAGGCACCATTTACAATCCCCGAATTTGGTAAAATACAGTTTGAGGGATTTTGTCGTTTCTTGGATCAAGGCTTAATAGAAGAACTACACAAATTTCCAAAAATTGAAAGTTCGGATAAAAGACTAGAATTTAGTATTTCTGGGAATAGATATGAATTAGAAAAACCTACCATTAAAGAGAGAGATGCTGTCTATAAATCCCGTACATATTACTCTAGATTTTGCGTACCAGCAAAGGTTATTCAAAGAACTTGTCAAGATATACATGAACAAGATGTATTTCTTGGAAAAATGCCTTTAATGAGTTCCAAAGGATTTTTTGTAGTAAATGGAAATTATAGAGTCGTGGTCAATCAAATATTAAGAAGTCCCGGTATTTATTACCGTTCAAAAATAAAAAATAATGAACTTATTTATACTGGTACGATAATCTCAGATTGGGGAGGAAGATCAAGATTAGAGATCGATGAAACAGGAAGGTTATGGGTTTTTGTAAGAAAAAAACAAAAAATATCTATTTTACTTCTATTATTGGCTATGGGTCTTGATCTCCAAGATATTCTCTACAATGCTCCCCTGCTCAATAAATACATTTGTTCTGGGGGACCTGAACGTAAGGCATATCAGGAGTTAGAAGCTATGAGAAGGGAAGATGCTCTTTTGGAGTTTTATAAAAAACTCTCCGGTCCCGATGAAGTAGAGGACAGCGACGATGAAGAAGAAACAAATGACGATTTGGTATTTTCCGAGTCTGAATGTAAAGAATTACAAGAGAAGTTTTTCTCACAAAAGTGTGAATTAGGAAAGATCGGTAGGCGAAATCTGAACAAAAAACTGAATCTTAATATCCCCGAGACCGAGATCTTTTTATTACCACAAGATCTATTGGCTGCTGTTGATTATCTTATCAGAGCTCGATTTGGAGGGGGAACGTTGGATGATATAGATCATATTCAGAATAAACGTATACGTTCTGTGGCAGATTTATTACAAATTGAATTTGAATTTGCCCTTCTGCTTTTAGAACAAACAGTGAAAACAACTCTGATGATAAGGCGTTCATCAACTGAACCAACTCCTAATGACTTAGTAAAGTCAAGACCATTAACAAAAACTTTTCAAGAATTTTTTGGTTTACACCCCTTATCGCAGTTTTTGGATCAAACTAATCCATTGGCCGAAATAGTTCATAGCCGAAAATTGAGTCATTTAGGCCCTGGAGGGTTAACACCTCGAACTGCTACTTTCCGGATCCGGGATATTCATCCTAGTCATTATGGACGTATTTGTCCAATTGCGACGTCCGAAGGAAAGAACGCTGGACTTGTCGCATCGTTATCGATTTACGCAACGCTTGGTCCTTATGACTCTTTACAGACTCCATACTATAATATATCTAAGAGATCAAAAGAAGAAATGGTTTATCTATTACCTGGAGAAGATGAAAGCTATCGGATAGCTACGGGTGATCATTTGGCGTTAAATCATGGTATTCAAGAAGAACAGGTTACTCCAGCTTTTTATCAACAAGAATTTTTAGTTCTTGCATGGGAGCAAATCGATTTCAGGAATATTTATCCGAACCAATACTTTTCCGTTGGAGTTTGCCTTGTTCCTTTTCTTGAACATAATGACGCAAATCGTGCTTTAATGGGTTCCAATATGCAGCGTCAAGCAGTTGCATCATTTCAACCTGAAAAATGCATTGTCGGAACTGGCTTGGAAGGTCAAGCAGCTCTAGATTCAGGAAGTGTAGCTATAGCTACACAAAAAGGAAGCATCAAGTATATTGATGCTGGAAGCATCACTTCATACGGTTATCGAAACACTAGAAAAAAAAGAAAAGGAAACACTAGGAAAAAAAGAAAAAGAACAGAATTGGCCCTATATCAACGTTCTAATAGCAATACTTGTATACATCAAAAACCTCGGATTCGTCAAGGGCAATGTGTAAAGAAAGGACAAATTCTGGCGGACGGCGCGGCTACAGTAGGGGGGGAGCTCTGTTTGGGAAAAAACATCTTAGTGGCTTATATGCCATGGGAGGGCTTCAATTTTGAAGACGCAGTGGTTATTAGTGAACGTCTGGTATATGAAGATATTTATACTTCTTTCCAGATCGTAAGATATGAAATTGGAATATATATGAAGAACGAGGGCCCCGAGATAATCACTAGGGAAATACCTCGTTTAGATGCTCATTCACTCCGTCATTTGGACAAAAATGGCCTTGTAAAGCTAGGATCTTGGATAGAACCAGGTGATGTTTTAGTTGGTAAATTGACGCCTCAAACAGCCAAGGAATCATTATATACTCCAGAAGAAAGATTATTACACGCCATATTCGGTATTGAGCTCTCTAATGCAAGAGAAAATTGTCTTAAAGTACCAGTAGGTGTAAGAGGTCGAGTTATCGATGTGAGATGGATCCATAAAAAAGATAACTATGGTGATTCTATAAAAGAAATCCATGTATATATCTTACAAAAACGTAAGATAAAAGTGGGCGATAAAGTAGCTGGAAGGCACGGTAATAAAGGTATTATTTCCATAGTTTTGCCCAGACAAGACATGCCATATTTGCAAAATGGAACACCAGTGGATATGATATTAAATCCATTAGGGGTACCCTCACGAATGAATGTAGGGCAGATCTTTGAATGTTTGCTGGGTTTAGCAGGGAAACTGATGAACAAACATTATAGAATAGCCACTTTTGACGAAAGGTACGAGCAAGAGGCTTCAAGAAAACTAGTGTTTTCTGAACTTTATAAAGCTAGTGAGCGAACAACTAATCCATGGGTATTTGAACCTGATCATCCTGGAAAACATAGATTAATTGATGGAAGAACAGGAGAGGTTTTTGAACAACCTGTTACAATAGGAACAGCTTATATGTCGAAATTATGCCATCAAGTGGATGACAAAATCCATGCACGTTCCAGTGGACCTTATGCACGGGTTACGCAACAACCTCTTAAAGGAAGATCCAGACGAGGAGGGCAACGAGTAGGAGAAATGGAAGTTTGGGCTCTAGAAGGGTCTGGTGTTGCTTATAACTTACACGAGATGGGTACTCTTAAATCTGACCATATTGACAGTCGTAAAAGAATACTTGGCGCTATTCTTACTGGAGAACCAATACCTAAACCAGAACCAGACACTACTCCCGAATCTTTCCGATTGCTTATTCGGGAATTACGATCTTTAGCTCTAGACTTGAACCATGCTATTATATCCGCAAAAGATTTTCAGATAGATAGGAAGCAAAATTAATCAAAATTTAGAAAAATCTTTGTTTTCTGATTCTATAGTTTATACTATTCCACTTTCCGTTTACTATGAATCAAATTCCTTTTTTTTAATAATGTATATGATTAACCAAAATAAACATCGCCAACTTCAAATTGGCTTAGCTTCGCCCGAACAGATTCGTGCTTGGTCTGAAAGAATTTTACCTAATGGGGAAAGAGTCGGAGAGGTTACTAACCCTTATGCTTTTGATATTGAAACTAATAAACCAGAAAGAGATGGATTGTTCCGTGAAAGAATTTTTGGACCTAAAAAAACTGGAGTTTGTGCTTGTGGGAAGCCTAAAGTGATTGAGAATGAGGAAGGCTCTCAATTTTGTAAACATTGTGGAGTTGAACTTGTAGATTCTCGAATTCGAAGATATCGAATGGGATACATTAAACTGGCATGCCCAGTGGTTCATATCTGGTATTTTAAACGACGTCCCAGTTATATCGCGAATCTATTAGATCTAACTCGTAAAGATTTAGAAGGCCTAGTATATTGCGATTCTTGTATTACTAGGGCTGTAGCTAACAAACCAACTTTATTGCGAGTTGGAAGTGGTCCGTTCCAATATCAGGATCAATACTGGACTGATATTATTCATCAGTATATCACCTGGTGGGACCTTAGGGAATTTTTAGAGAGAGAAATAACCACTGGGGGAAATGCTATAAGAGAAAAACTAGCTGGTCTAGATCTGCAAATTATTCTAGATCGTTCATCTATGGAATGGGTTACATTGGACGCCATTTTGAAAACACAAAATGGTTTTAACGGGCTTCCTGAAGACGGGCTTCCTGAAGACGGGCTTCCTGAAGACGGGCTTCCTGAAGAGGAGGAGAGCCTAGAATTGCTTATAGAAAAACAAATAGACGAAGAAATAGAAAGAGAATGGGAACAGTGGGAAAAGAAGAATCTTGAACCGGAGGTTCCTGAAGAGGAGGAGAGCCTAGAATTGCTTATAGCAAAAATATGGGGAAAAGAGGGGACTGAAGAGAAAGATCTTTTTGAGGAGGATCTTCTTTATGAAGAAGAGGCCCCGGATTGGGAAGAGTATATGATTCGAAGAAGAAAGGATTTTTTGGTTAGACGCATGAAATTAACTAAACACTTTATTCAAACAAATATACAACCAGAATGGATGGTTTTATGCCTATTACCAGTTCTTCCTCCCGAACCGAGGCCCATGTTTCAATTAGATGAGGGTGATATTATTACATCGGATATAAATGAGCTCTATCGAAAACTCATCCTTCGAAATCGTATTCTTACTAAATTCCTGGCAAAATTATTTACGCCACTGCCAGACTCTGTTAATGGCCAAAAAAGATTGATCCAAGAATCTGTAGATGCACTTCTCGATAATGGCATCGGTGGACAACCAGTAACAGATAGACATGATAGGCCTTATAAATCGTTCTCAGATTTGATCCAAGGCAAGGAAGGGAGATTTCGTGAAAATTTACTTGGAAAACGAGTCGATTATTCAGGTCGTTCTGTGATTGTGGTGGGTCCTTTTCTCTCATTGTATCAATGTGGATTACCCCTCGAAATAGCAGTAGAGCTTTTTCAAGCATTTTTAATTCGTAGTCTAATTGAACGACATATTGCTCCCAACCTAAGAGCTGCTAAAAGTCTGATTCGAGACAGGGCGCCCGTTATATGGAGCGTACTTAAAGAGGTTTTGCGAGGATATCCCCTATTGTTAAATCGAGCTCCTACCTTACACAGATTGGGAATACAAGCGTTTCAGCCTATTCTAATAGAAGGGCGTGCTATTCGTTTACATCCATTGGTTTGTGCAGGATTTAACGCGGACTTTGACGGGGATCAGATGGCTGTCCACGTACCTCTGTCTCTGGAAGCTCAAGCGGAAGCTCGTTTACTTATGTTTTCTCACATAAATCTCTTGTCTCCTGCTACTGGAGATTCTCTTTGTGTACCAACTCAAGATATGCTTCTCGGACTTTATAGATCTACCCTTGAAAATAATCAAGGTATTTATGAAAATAAATACCATCCGTATAACGCAAAGAATAACATCATTTCACCTTCGTTTTCCAGTTATGAGGATGCGCTCGGGGCTTATCAACATAAACGAATTGACTTAGATAGCCCTTTATGGCTCCGGTGGGGGAGGGCCCCAGATCTCGGGACAGGTATCCCTATTATTAATTCAGTCAACCGGGAAGCTCCTATCGAGGTTCAATATGAACCTTTGGGCACCTTCTACGAAATATATGAAGATTTTCAAATAAGAAAAGGTAGAGTGGGAGAAATTATTAATAGATACATTCGAACAACTGTTGGGCGCACTCGTTTGAATCGAGAAATAGAAGAAGCCATGAAAGGCTTGTGGGCTTATGTCAGCCGAGAAATATCGTTATAAGTTATTAGAATATCATATTGTTAGTTTTATGATCCTTTCATTCATGCAAAGATAGAGATCGAGGAAGCCTTCCGTTCCGGCTTGAACCCATTGCTGAATCTTACTCCAAAAAAAAATGGGAGGTTTTTTCTTATGACAACCCCTTTGTTCGAAGTGCCCTTTTATAATAAAGTGATGGATAGAACTGCCATGAAACAGCTTATTAGAAGATTCATAAATCATTTTGGAATGACATATACATCACATATATTGGACCAACTTAAGACTTCAGGTTTCCAACAAGCTACTGATGCAGCTATTTCACTAGGAATTGATGATCTTTTAACAGCACCATCCAAAGGATGGCTTGTCCAAGATGCAGAGCAACAGGATTTTGTTTCAGAAAAAGATCATTATTACGGGAATGTACATGCAGTGGAAAAACTACGTCAATTGATCGAGATATGGCATGCTACAAGTGAATATTTGAGACAAGAAATGAATCCAAATTTTAGGAGAACTGACCCTTTTAATCCTGTACATATGATGTCCTTCTCAGGATCCAGAGGAAGTACATCTCAGGTTCACCAATTAGTAGGTATGAGAGGATTAGTGTCAGATCCTCAAGGTAAAATAATTGATTTACCCATTCAAAGAAATTTTCGCGAAGGACTCTCTTTAACAGAATATATTATTTCCTGTTATGGCGCTCGTAAAGGAGTTGTGGATACTGCGGTGCGAACAGCAGATGCTGGATACCTGACGCGTAGACTTGTAGAAGTAGTTCAACACATCGTTGTACGCAGAGCGGATTGTGGCACTATCCAAGGTAGTTTTGTAAGTCTCAGTCGAGGTCGAGAAAGGATAAAAAATCAAATTGTTCTACAAACACAAACACTGATTGGCCGTGTGTTAGCAGACGATGTATATATGAATGGAAGATGCATTGCCACACGTAATCAGGGTATTGGGACTAGACTTGCCGACCAATTACGGAATCTCCAAGTACAACCAATATATATACGAACCCCTTTTACTTGTAAGGGTATATCCTGGATTTGCCAATTATGTTATGGTCGGAGTACCACTCACGATAACTTAATTGAATTAGGAGAAGCAGTTGGTATTATTGCGGGTCAATCAATTGGGGAACCAGGGACCCAACTAACACTAAGGACTTTTCATACCGGTGGGGTATTTACAGGTGATATTACGGAACAAGTACGAGCCCCTTTCAACGGAAAAATTCAATTTAATGAAAATTTTCTTTTTCCTACACGTACGCGTCATGGGCATCCTGCTTATATATGTTACAATAACTTTATCGTTACTCTTGTTGATGGTCACGATAAAGTACAAAAATTGACCATTCCATCACAAAGTTTACTTTTGGTTCAAAATGATCAATATGTGGAATCGGAACAGGTTATTGCCGAGGTTCGTGCTAGAACCTCTCCTTTCAAAGAAAAAGTTCAGAAACATATATATTCTGACCTAAAGGGAGAAATGCATTGGAGTACCCATGTGTGTCATGCCCACAGAAATTATAGTAATGTTCATTTCATACTCAAGACAACTCATTTCTGGGTATTATCAGGAGGTATGTATGGATCTGTTGTAGTACCTTTCTCATTTCATAAAGATCAAGATCAAGTGAATGTTCAACTTCTTTTTGACAAACATCAATCACTTCCAAATTGTTCGGTGGACCAAGTGATCCACAAATCAGTTGACTCAAACTGCTCCGAGGAAGAAAAAAAAGAACAAATCTTAAGTTATCCCCAAACTGATCGAATCATATCCCCTAAACATTGGGACTCTATCTATCCCAGCATTCTTTCTGATAATTCTGGAGTGGCGGTGAAAAAGAAAACGACCAGAGTAAAACGAGAAAAGGAAACAAATCGATTCATCGTCCCGTTGCGGTGTGATAAAGAATGGGGAAAGCGAACAATCTCTTATCCTGATTTCATTCTTAGAATACCCAGAAAAGGCATTCTACAGAGAAATAAAATTTTTGCTGTATTGAATAACCCTCAATATAGAATTGACAGTTCAGAAGGTTCCAAATATGGGGTGACCCTCGGGGGTAATTCAATTGGGGAAAATTCAAATTATTTTGAAAATAAAACAAACAGGGCTTATGCTTCTCTTATTTCAGTAAGAACAAATAAGAAGGTTATCAATATGCTTCGAATTAGCTTGAGGCAATACCCCCTTTTGGATAGGGCAGAAAGATACAATACAACAAGTTCCGATGTTATGTTTCATAACAGCTTAGATCACACTAATTCTTTTTGTTCTGATGATAAAAGTAAATTACTTAATAAAAATCAAGGCACTATTCACTCATTACCCAATCAGAACAAAAAGGATAAATCCTTTATGGTTTTGTCACCGTCTGACTATTTAAAAATCGTTCTATTCAAGGAAAAAAAATGTTTCAGTACGGCAAACAAATCAATTCGAGAGGATCCGATTATACAAATCATTGAATCATTGGGTCTCTTGGGTCATTTACATATTATTACTAACCGTTTTTCATACTCCCATTTCATTACTTCTAATAAAGTTTTGCTAAAGAAACGTTCAATCTCTGAGAACTACTCTAAAACTTTTCAAGTAGCTAAATGCTATTTTATGGATGAAAATACGGGAATTTCTAAATTCGATACATGCAGGAACATCATTTACGATTTCTTTAATTCTGATTGGTGCTCCCCCTTATCCAATTCTCCCGAAGAAATATTTCCAGTAGTTAGCCTTGGACAATTGATTTGTGAAAGTGAATATATATCCGAAAATGAATCATTTCCAAAATCTGGTCAAATTATAGCCATTCATGAGGAATCTTTAGTAATAAGATTGGCTAAACCCTATTTGGGTACTGGAGGAGCAACTGTTCATAGTCATTATGGGGAAATTATTTACGAAGGGGATACATTGATAACTTTGTTATATGAAAGATTAACAACCGATGATATAATTCAAGGTCTTCCTAAAATTGAACAATTGTCAGAAGCCCGTTCGACTAATTCAATATCCAAAAATATAAAAAAAAATGTTAAAAATTGGAACAGAGACATGCCAAAAATTCTTGGAAGACTTTGGGGGTCATTCATCAGTGCTAGGATAACTCTGGAGCAAACTCAGATTCAGTTAGTCAACCAGATTCAAAGGGTTTACCGATCCCAAGGAGTACAAATTTCTGATAAGCATATAGAGATTATTGTACGCCAAATGACATCAAAAGTTTTAATTGATGAAAATTCGGAAAATCAAAATTTTGAATATGTAATGGGTAATGTTTTTTTACCCGGGGAACTCATTGGATTATCACGAGCACAACAAATGAATCGTGCCCTAGAGGAGGCAATAAACTATCGAATCATGTTATTGGGAATAACAAAGGCATCTTTGAATACTCAAAGTTTTCTATCAGAAGCGAGTTTTCAGGAAACTGCTCGGGTCTTAGCTAAAGCTGCTCTTCAAGGCCGTATTGATTGGGTGAAAGGCTTGAAGGAAAATGTTATTCTCGGGGGGGTGATACCTGTGGGTACTGGATTCAACCCTTTAAGGAGGAGACAGATCAAAATTGATCCGAGAACGGGAAATCGCAAGTTATTTAGCAACAAAGTGAAAGATATTTTATCTCCTCATAAAAAAATATCTGCTTTTCCCATTGAGAACATGCACTATTATCACGAAACAATGGAGACAACTATTAAACAAAAAGAGTAGTTTTTATAAATGGATGAATTTATTGTTAGATCTATCCTATAATAAGGATATCGAATAAAATGGATCGCTCGTACCACGTATGATACGGGCACGCAATCTTTGAGATATAATTGATTCCGTTGGAATTAATAGTTAGATATTCCAGTTCATGGTATTTCGTTATTTCGAAAAATGGAAATCAAGAAGAGAAAAGGGAATGATGAAACATTCTTGGAACATAAAATTGGGAAGGATGATGAAAGCAGGAGTTCATCTCGGTCATAAAACTAGAAAATGGAATCCTAAAATGGCACCTTATATTTTTACAGAGCGCAGAAAGCTTCATATTATAAATCTGACTCAAACTGCTCGTTTTTTATCAGAAGCCTGTGATTTGGTGTTTGATGCAGCAGGTAAAGGAAAACAATTTCTGATAGTTGGTACAAAAAATCCAGCAGCTGCTGCTGCTACTAAATCAGCCGCTTTAAGAGCTCGCTGTCATTATGTTAACAAAAAATGGCTCGGTGGTATGTTAACTAATTGGTCCACTACAAAAATGAAACTTCGAAGGTTGCTATATTTGAAGAAAAAGCAAAATACAGGGGGATTCCGTCGATTTACGAAGAAAGAAGCAGCAAGGCTCAAGAGACAATTGGGCCAATTGCAGAAATATTTAGGCGGGCTTAGATACATGACAAGGTTGCCCGATATTGTCATAATTGTTGATCAGAAAAAGCAATACAAAGCTATCAAGGAATGTAGAACTTTGGGTATTCCAACAATTTGCTTAGTGGATACAGATTGTGATCCAGATGTTGTGGATATTCCAATTCCAGCCAATGATGATTCTATAACTTCAATTCGATTGATCCTCAGAGAATTAACTTCAGCAATTTGTGAAGGTAGGTTACTATAAGTATGTGAAAGGGAAAAAGGAAACAGAAAAACGGGAGGCCTAGATCTGAGTTGTCTACTCTTACAAGATATTGTAAGATTAAATTGATTGGGTGGACCACTATTTTAAAATTGAAGAGAATAGGTTAAAATAACCATAAATATTTTTCTTGCAATCAAGAAATCTTCTTGAGTAAATAACCATTCTGTTATATAATTTTGTGGCCAAAATCTCTGATTAGGGTTAAATAATGAAGGAATCGGTCATTCCACCAAAAGAAATTATTTTTGATTGAAGTTTCTTTTTGTTTCGCAAAGGGTTATATGTATATTATACAATCTTCTACTATTAGCACATTGAATAATATCTCCCACATATCCAGCGTGGAGGTAGGCCAACATTTATATTGGCAAATAGGCAGTTTTCAAGTTCATGCGCAGGTACTTATTACCTCCTGGGTTGTCATTGCTGTCCTATTGGGTTCAGCTACCATAGCCGTTAGAGATCTACAAACTATTCCGACCGGTGGTCAGAATTTTGTTGAATATGTTCTCGAATTTATTAGAGACTTGACTAAAACTCAGATTGGCGAAGAAGAATATGGTTCTTGGGTTCCTTTTATAGGAACTATGTTCTTATTTATCTTTGTTTCTAACTGGTCAGGCGCTCTTCTCCCTTGGGGAATAATCAAATTACCTCATGGAGAGTTAGCCGCGCCTACAAATGATATTAATACTACAGTTGCTTTAGCTTTACTCACATCAATAGCATATTTTTATGCAGGTCTTACAAAGAAGGGTTTAGGGTATTTTGGTAGATATATTCAACCGACCCCAATACTTTTACCAATTAATATATTAGAGGATTTTACAAAACCTTTATCACTTAGTTTTCGACTTTTTGGGAATATATTAGCTGACGAATTAGTAGTTGCCGTTCCTGTTTCTCTGGTACCTTTAGTAGTTCCTATACCTGTAATGTTATTAGGTATATTTACAAGCGGTATTCAAGCTCTGATCTTTGCAACTTTAGCTGCAGCTTATATAGGGGAATCCATGGAGGGTCATCATTAATCAATTGATTGCACATAATCTTTTTTTAGTATTGTTCAAATTCATAAATAAATTGATATGTATGGCACAAAAGGGATGTTCTTTTCGTTTAGGTTATACCTGTACCAAATCAAGGATTCAATAATTCATCTACTAATCTATTAGTAGGATTATTTAGGATGAGCAAACTACTCACCCCGTCGATAAAATTACTAGATAGAATAGATTAGATTTATTTATTTTTACATTTATATCTCTCTATTCAACCAGAAAGGAACAGGTTCCCTAAGGCGAGGGGGTTGAGTCAAATATGTACCCGGGTGTAGAACAATGAATTTGTTCTAAACCTAGAATTTATTTCATATGCATAGTTTGCGTTATGTAATATATGCATATGCGTATATGACCCAAATATATTAATATATTAACTTATATGATACCTAGAAAAAAAAAGGGGGTATTTTGCAGGTGATCCCCCATGTCTTAAATGAATCAAAATCTGCATATATTCTTGAGATATTGCAAAGGAAAAGTATCTCTATAACAGTAGCGAGTTACCTTATTTGGTAATATTATCACCTCCAATATCATAATAAGATCTCGTTGGGTTTTAGTTGTTCAAAAAAAAAGGGGGTTCACTAATTGAATCATTGGTGAACAATCAAATCAATAGAAAAAAATTGTTGTATTATCAAACATTTATAAACCTTAGTAAGAGGAGATTACCATGAATCCCTTGATTTCTGCTGCTTCCGTTATTGCTGCCGGATTATCTGTGGGCCTCGCTTCTATTGGACCTGGTATTGGCCAAGGCACTGCTGCGGGTCAAGCTGTTGAAGGTATTGCGAGACAACCAGAAGCAGAGGGTAAGATACGAGGTACGTTACTGCTAAGTTTAGCTTTTATGGAAGCTTTAACTATTTATGGCCTAGTTGTAGCTCTAGCACTTTTATTTGCAAATCCCTTTGTTTGATCTCAAAAACAGAGATTCGTACCCCTCATGATGATTAGTACCTTACTCTAATCATTTCCTTGTTCAGCCAATAGGGGGGACTGATCCAAATGATCAGCAAATGATGGGCTCTTTTGCTATACTTCACTTTTCCGATCAGAAAGACTCGTTACACTTAAACGACCAAATGTGCCAAAAAAGTTTTTTGTTTTAAAAAGCATCCTTACTTATAGACACGGACCCCAAGTCTGACTAAAGAATCAAAATCTATTTTTCTGGAACTCAAAAAAATATGGTAAAGTCAGAGAAAAAACTTTGTTTGTAAAACTTCAGTATCCTTATCTATGAGGGGAGAGCGTATGAAAAATGTAACTTATTCTTTGATTTCCCTGGTTTATTGGCCCTCCGCTGGGGGTTTAGAGTTAAATACCAATATTTTAGAAACAAATATAATAAATCTAAGCGTGGTGCTTGGTGTACTTATTTATTTTGGAAAGGGAGTGTGTGCGAGTTGTATATATTGAATAATATGGCTGGGTCCAACCAGCTGCACTTTTCTATCTAAAAAGTGCATGATCTAAACGAATTACTTCTAACGGGAAATGAGTATGGAAGAACTATAGCATTTCGTGATTGATTGGGATATCACCTGTTGTATCAACCAATAAGAGGGTACCATTAGAATGGTTAAAGCTGAATTGCTTGAAGTCCAAGCACAATTGGGTACTCTTTCCGCCGCTATGCCAGTATTAGATGGGTCCAAAGGCATAGTTGGAGATTGATCCGATATATAACATTCATATCACTGGAATGAATTGATCTATGGACTGAAAAAAATCCTAATCTCCCATCCAATTTTTTTGGTTTAAATGCTGACCCGACGACCTACACAGAAGGTAAATTATTCAAGAAAGAGTAAAGACACGAATGGAAATAAAAAAGGGGAAAGAGGGAGAGGTAACGCGAAGAAGGAACACACACAAGAACAACTTTGTCGATAATCAAAAATCCCTTTTGGCGAAAGAGCCCTTCGGAGATTTCGGTCTTTGATAGATTGATCCTATTTTTACGGAATATGAAGAGAAAGGGCAGGCTTGGTGAAAAAAGGGATTTATACGTGCTCCCATAAAAAACCTGAGCAGGAAAGCCGAATGAATTGAAAGGTTCGTGTTCGGTTTGGGAAGAGATTAGAAAATGGTTCAATTTTTGAATAGATAATCTACTTTCATTAAGTAATATATTAGATAATCGTAAAAATATAATATTGACTACTATTCGGAATTCAGAAGAACTATGTGAATCAGCTACCAATCAGCTCGAACAAGCTCGGGTTCGTTTACGGGAAGTAGAGAAGAGAGCGGGGGAAATCCGGATAAACGGATACTCCCAAATAAAACGGGAAAAAGAGGACTTCATCAATGCTACTTCTGCGAATTTGGAACAATTAGAGGATTCCAAGAATGAGACCATTCGCTTGGAACAACAAAGAGTAATTGAACAAGTCCAACAACAAGTTTCTCGCCAAGCTGTCCAAAGAGCTCTGCGAACTCTGAATAGTCGTTTGAATAACGAGTTACATTTACGTACGATCGATCATCATATCGGCCTCCTTAGAGCCATGAAAAACATAACAGGCGAGCATATATAATATATATATATATATATGCTCATGAATAGAAAGATAAGCTTATATATATAAGCTTTATATTATATATATGCGTATAGGTCTTATTTTTAAAAAGAGAATGAACTAGTGTTAGTTTAATGGTAACTATTCGCCCCGATGAAATTAGTAATATGATACGGAAACAAATCGAGCAATATAATAACGAAGTCAAAGTCGTTAATATTGGCACTGTACTTCAAGTAGGAGATGGCATTGCTCGTATTCATGGTCTTGATAAAATAATGGCGGGGGAATTAGTCGAATTTGTAGATGGTACAGTAGGGATTGCTCTAAATCTAGAATCAAATAATGTTGGAGCTGTATTAATGGGTGATGGCTTGATGATACAGGAAGGCAGTTCCGTGAAAGCAACAGGAAAAATTGCTCAGATACCAGTAAGTGAAGCTTATTTGGGTCGTGTTGTAAATGCGCTAGCCCAACCTATTGACGGTAAGGATAAAATTTCATCTTCCGAATTTCGATTGATCGAATCTCCCGCTCCAGGTATTATTTCGAGACGTTCTGTATATGAACCTCTTCAAACGGGGCTTATTGCTATTGATTCCATGATCCCTATAGGACGCGGTCAACGAGAATTAATTATTGGAGACAGGCAGACCGGCAAAACAGCAGTAGCTACAGATACGATTATCAATCAAAAGGGTCAAAATGTCATATGTGTTTATGTAGCTATTGGTCAAAAAGCTTCTTCCGTGGCTCAGATAGTTAATACTTTCCGAGAATGTGGCGCAATGGAATATACAATTGTGGTAGCGGAAACTGCGGATTCTCCCGCTACGTTACAATATCTTGCTCCTTACACAGGAGCGGCTTTAGCCGAATACTTCATGTATAAAGAACAACATACATCAATAATTTATGATGATCTCTCCAAACAAGCACAAGCTTATCGACAAATGTCTCTTTTATTAAGAAGACCACCCGGCCGGGAAGCTTACCCGGGAGATGTTTTTTACTTGCATTCCCGTCTCTTGGAAAGGGCAGCTAAATTAAATTCTCAGTTAGGTGGGGGTAGTTTAACTGCTCTACCAATAGTAGAGACTCAAGCTGGAGATGTTTCAGCATACATTCCCACTAATGTAATTTCCATTACTGATGGACAAATTTTCTTATCGGCTGATCTATTCAATGCAGGAATAAAACCTGCTATTAATGTAGGCATTTCCGTATCCAGAGTAGGATCTGCGGCTCAAAGGAAAGCAATGAAAAAAGTAGCTGGAAAATTGAAATTGGAGTTAGCCCAACTTGCAGAATTAGAAGCCTTTGCACAATTTGCTTCTGATCTTGATAAAGCTACTCAAGATCAATTGGCAAGAGGCCAACGCTTACGCGAGTTGCTCAAACAACCTCAATCAGATCCTTTGACAGTGGAAGAACAAATAGCTATGATTTATACTGGAACAAATGGATATTTGGATGTATTAGAGATAACACAAGTTAGAAACTTTATTGGCGAGTTACGCAGCTATTTATTAAAATATAAACCCCAATTTGGGGAAATTATACGTTCTACTGGAACATTCACGGAACAAGCAGAAGCTCTTTTGAAAGAAGCTATTCAGGAAAATACTGAACTGTTTCTACTTCGAGAACAAAAAAAATGAATATTTTCCGATTGGATCAATCGTTCAAAACGGGGGGTTGAGTTTAAACCTCATTGAGCGCAAATGATTTTTAACATTTGTAATTGTTACAAGAGTATTACGTCCAATAGGATTCGAACCTATACCTAAGGTTTAGAAGACCTCTGTCCTATCCATTAGACGATGGACGCTCTTTCTTTTCTCAATTATTCCCTGGTATTTTGGGAACAACTCATCCTTTTATCTATCCAGGATGAGCTTTGGTGAAGAAAGAATAGAAGAGAAGTTATATGGAAATCAAGATATTCCCATAAAATCTTAGATTTCATGTAAGCAATATGAGCGGGTAGCGGGAATCGAACCCGCATCGTTAGCTTGGAAGGCTAGGGGTTATAGTCGACGTGGATTAACGCCTCTAATCCAGAACCGAACATAAAAATTTCATTTCATTCGGCTCCTCCATGGGAGAGAGATATAAAGGAGTGTGAAGAAGGAGGAAGGGTATTGGCAGAATACCTTTGTGAGAAGGGTATTCAAGCCTTCTCCCCTCTTTTTTACCCTCTCTTTTTCCTCCTTGATTTTCATTGTCAATTCAATTTGGGTCCCATAACATCTATGTTAGTTTGTTTTGTTTTTTATCTCCTTTTTCCTGCCCGTTAAGGGCATATTAAATAATATGCCTACTCACTTTATAGATGATCCTTATAGAAAGATCAAATGAGAAAATTTTATTAATCTCAATAGTTGAATAACTATTCTTTCTAGTTACTTCGTTCCCTATTTCTATAGACTCCGATCCTACAGGAAAAACAAATTCCACCGAGCTCGAACGAAATGCCAGTGACCCAAGTAAACCAAAGTCACCGTTCTCTAGCTATTCGACTCCAACTTTTCTTTTTACAGAAGTTGAAGATTTAGTTACGATGAAAAAAAAAAAAAGAATAACTTCTTGTTATCCATGGATCTTTGATTGATCTTTAATGGTTCGAAATATTAATCGAACCTTGAGAACATTCTGTTTCGCCATCTCGATGGAATTGAATGATGTGATTCTTTTTATCATTCCAGATCTAAATTACGAGAATTTATACAACTTCTTAAACCATGGTATTCATAGGAGAGGTTATGAACCTATATAGAAATATAGTTTCTATCGTAGCATGAGTGCATGAAAGAAAGTTCACCTATGCAAATTCCTGACGGAACGAATCACACTTTTACCACTAAACTATACCCGCTTTTTTTGCGTTGCCAAACTAAAGCGTAAATAGGTATACTATTTACCGGAGTAGGGGATGCTCTTATCCACAAGATCTTATTCTTGTGGATTATCCTTTTTTGTTTCGTGAATAATAAACAAATTGATTATATATCAATATATTCAATTTGTCAAGAATCCTTTTTTTTATTTCTGTTGAGTTCCTCAATGGTTCATGTACTCTTCATAGGTGTCTTTGAAAGACAAGAGTATTCGTATACTCGATTTCATTCCCCATTGTTCCTCAGTAGCTCAGTGGTAGAGCGGTCGGCTGTTAACCGATTAGTCGTAGGTTCAAATCCTACTTGGGGAGATGATTTTTGTTCAAGCGCTCGCTTGGAACATTTGGTTACTTCAAATGCCTTTTTTTCCTTAAAAAAAAAACATTTTTTTTTTATTGATGCAAAATCGCTAAAAACCAAGAAGGAGAGACATGTCCAATAGTCTGGACATACTATAGTAGTGCGGAAAACAAGGAGAGAGCAGTCTGTAATCCGTAAAACAGGGAGAGAACAGTCCGAAGTACATAAAAGTTTGGATGACACTCCAAAAGCTCAATTGATTGGGTTAATTAGTTCGACTCATTCTGAGTCGAGCTAATTATTGCTTGTAATTACTTGATGGATTTCTGCAAAGGGAGGACTAGCTGCTTTCAACTAGTCAAATAATTGAAAAATTGCTAGTAGACCTATGTACTAGTATTATTGAAAATACGCGATCAATAATTTT